GTGAATTGAATAAATTCTACTAATGCTAAAGAGATAGGAACTCTATATTTAATATTTGCTATCTTTGCAGGTATGATTGGTACTGCTTTTTCAGTATTGATCAGATTAGAATTATCAAGTCCCGGAGTTCAATTTTTACAAGGTGACCACCAATTATTTAATGTAATAATATCAGCTCACGCATTTATCATGATTTTCTTTATGGTTATGCCTGGATTAGTTGGTGGATTTGGTAATTATTTTTTACCTATTCATTGTGGTAGCCCAGATATGGCTTTCCCAAGATTAAATAATATTTCGTTTTGGTTATTGCCTCCATCATTAATATTATTATTATTAAGTTCATTAGTTGAAAATGGAGCTGGTACAGGTTGGACTGTTAATGATAAGCAGTCCTATTATAGTGATATAATTATTAATAAACTCTACTCGATGCGAGAAACTCTTCTACTCGGAAATAACAGCTCATCATTAAAATTTATGGTAGAAAAATGGTTATTGACATGGAGAAAATTCGCCTGGATAAATTTAACTTTCAAATGAAAGCGCTTAAATTTTGTTCATCAGAGACTATACGTAGAGCATCTTAAAAAAATCACAAGCACAAGAAATATCAATATTAATAAATATACACTTTCAGAAAATAAAGAAATGTTTTATCAATGGTTAGTTGGTTTTACTGACGGTGACGGTACTTTTTCTATAGTAAAGAGTGGAGACAAATGGTCTTTAACATATAAAGTTAGTCAAAATACTTACAATCTAAGAGTTTTACATTTTATAAAAACTCAATTAAATACAGGTAATATATATATAGAAAAAGAAGGTAAACATGCTCATTTTAGAATACGAGACCGAGCCACACTGGAATCAGTCATTTTTCCGATATTTGATAAATATTCTCTTCTTACTACTAAACAATTTAATTATATTAAGTTTAAAAAAGCTCATAATATTTTATCTAATACTTTATTAAGTAAAATAGAAAAAGATACTCTTATTAATAAAATTATAAAAACTAAACCTAATAATGTGCCGCTTGAGGCCGGAGAAAAAGTTTATATATCTCCTATTTGATCTATTATTAATAATGAGCCATCTAATTTTTATTTGGCATCAAAAGTAATGAGTAAACCATGGTTAGTTGGTTTTACAGAAGCTGAAGGTAGTTTTTATTTAGTAGCAAAATCTAGTAATAGATTAGTACACGGTTTTGAAATAACACAAAAGCTAGATAAAATAGTATTAATTGCAATAAAACATCTTTTAGGTATTAGTACTAATGTTAAAACAACAAGATTAGGTACATATTCTATTGTAAGTACTAATTCTCGAGCTATTGAAAATATTATTAAATATTTCAATAATACGATGAAAGGTATGAAATCTTTAGAGTATAGAATTTGGTCTAGAAGTTATAATAAACATAAAGGAGATTTTATGGCTTTAGAAAAAATTAGAAACCAAGTACGGGTTATGAAAAAAAATAAATATACTTTATTAGATATGAATTATAAGATGAAGGAATAGTCCGAACTCTAGTGAGAATTAGAGAGTGTAATGATAGTATTAATTATAATCAACATTTATTATAAAAAATATGAGATTACCAACATTTTTGTTATCCTCCTTTAGCAGGTATCCAATCACATTCTGGTGGTTCAGTAGATTTAGCTATTTTTAGTTTACATCTTGCTGGAATATCTTCTTTATTAGGAGCTATTAATTTTATTAGTACAACATTGAACATGAGAACAAATGGTATGTCTTTACATAAATTACCTTTATTTGTTTGGGCTATATTCGTAACTGCAATTTTACTTTTATTATCTTTACCTGTATTAGCTGGTAGAATAATAGTGCCAGCTTTAAATCCGGCTATATGCTGGGAACTGTTTTCTTTAATAAAATTAAATGAAACACAATCAGCAGGAAACCTATTAGATTTTAATTTTATAGGGATCCTCAGAGACTATACGCCGGAATTAATCTGTTGTAACATTTTACCTATTACTCAAGTAAAAACAAAGAATAATCTTAATTATAAAGATTTATCTCATTTAAATATTAGTTATTATTTAGCTGGTTTAATCGAAGGAGATGGTACTATCATAGTACCTAAAACTGAAAGATCAGCTAAAGGTAAAATTAATTATCCTTCCATTCAAATAGTCTTTCATTTAAAAGACCTTCCATTAGCTTTAATGATTCAAAAAGAATTAAAAAACGGATCACTTTCAAGAAAAAAAGGAGTCAATGCTTATATTTTAACTATAAATAGTTTAGAAGGTTTATTATTATTAACTTCATTAATTAATGGTAATATGAGAACTCTTAAAATTTTGGCCTTAAATAATCTAATTGATTGGTTAAATGTTAAATTTAATTCGCAAGGTATTAATATACCTAAAAAATCTTTAAATTATAGTCAATTAGATTCTAATGCTTGGCTATCTGGTTTTATTGAAGCTGATGGTCATTTCTCTGTTAGAACTACAACTATTTCTAATTATCCTAGAGTAGAGTGTAAATTTGAATTAAGTCAAAGACAAATTGATCATAATGGTAAAAATAATTTAGATTTTTTAGTATTTATAGCTAATTTCTTGCTTTCTTCTGTGAAAGCTATCAAAGTAGATAAACCTAATTCTGAATATAGAGTTAGAACTACTAATTTAAATGGAAATTTAGTTTTAGAAGATTATTTAAATACATTTCCTCTATTTGGAAGTAAATATTTAGATTATAAAGATTGAATAAAAGTTTTAGATTATTTTAAATTAGGTACATTTAAACATAAAATTTATATTGAAGAAATAATTTTAATAAAATCTAGTATGAATAATGCTAGAACTGTTTTTACTTGGGATCATTTAAATAAATTTTACAACTTAGATTAATAAGATATAGTCCCAACATACATGTGAATGTATGAGTTATTTACCTTTATTTTTTATATTTGTTTTATTATTTTTTGTTTTTTGTTTTTTGTTTTTTCCTCTATATTAGGTTTTAGTAAAGATAAATATAAAATATATTGAGACCAAGTAATTATTATTTGAGTCATGGGACCTAGTCCAGTAAATCAAGAAATACGGCTATAACTATGTTATTAACAGATAGAAATTTTAATACTAGTTTCTATGACCCAGCTGGAGGTGGTGATCCGATTTTATATCAACATTTATTCTGGTTCTTTGGTCACCCCGAAGTTTACATTTTAATAATACCAGGATTTGGTATAATTAGCCACATCGTATCAACATTTTCAGGTAAACCAATTTTCGGTTACATTGGTATGGTTTATGCTATGTTCTCTATTGGTATATTAGGATTCTTAGTATGAAGTCACCATATGTTTAGTGTAGGTTTAGATGTAGATACTAGAGCTTATTTTACAGCAGCCACTATGGTTATTGCTGTGCCCACAGGAATAAAAATTTTTTCTTGGTTAGCTACTTTATATGGAGGTAGTTTAAGATATAATACACCTTTATTATTTACTATCGGATTTTTAGCTTTATTCACTATAGGTGGTTTAACTGGAGTTGTTTTAAGTAATGCATCATTGGATGTAGCATTCCACGATAGAATTAAAAAAGATCCCCATTATATTAAAAAATTTTGGGTTGGATTAATGGATGGAGATGGAAGTATTCAAGTTAATCATTGGAGATTTAAAAATCTTCAATACAGATTAGTTATTAAATTAAAATATTGTTCTGAAAATATAAAAATGTTAAATCTAATTGCTTGTAATATCGGAGGTGAAGTTAAAACAGTTGGAAAAAATAAATTTATTCTTTGGGTAGTTAATGATATTAAAAAAATTCGTAAGATTATTAAAATATTTGTTTCTTATCCTCCAATAACCTCTAGATTAAAAGCTCAATTAAATTTCATGTTAGAATGTTTAAGACATAATAATGTTGAATACTATTTAAATACAAGAAAAAATAAATATTTAAATAATATTATTGTGCCTGAAGATATAAACATTGATAATTTTTATTTTAAAGAATGGTTATCTGGATTTATAGAAGCAGAAGGTTGTTTTTCTATTAGAAAATCATTTAAAATTCAATCTTTTTCTATTGGACAAAACGATGATAAGTATATTATGGATAAAATTATAAGCCATTTTTATATTTCAAATAAAGTGAGAAAATTAGGAAATAGATTTTTTATTGTAGAAGTTTATCGAAAATCAACTTTAATTAATATTATTAATCATTGTATTGAATACCCTTTACTAGGAGAAAAAAGAACTTCATTCAATATCTTTAGAGATCTTTTTAAATAAGTGTTGTGTTGTCTTACCACTATGATAAATTATTAATAATAAAATATAAAAGAATTTATAGGTATAATAATTTATCGGTAATATATTATATAATATTATATATTGCTAACGGTGAAATCTTTTAAATAGAAAATTAATGCGATTTCTACACTACAAAGTTTAAAAGGCTATACCGTGGAAACCAAACTATTTATTTATAAATTAAAATATTAAATTGTAGGAGTAGGATCCGTAGAGGCTATACGTGGTAGTCGAACGTTAATTAAGTTTAATAATTAGATAAGATATAGTCCGATCCTCATTGTAAAATGAGTATTAAAATACCAATTATCTTGCGCTTGATTACTAATAAGCTAGTATATTCTTAGTAATGTAAGTTTACTAATAGCTTATTATCCATCAAAAAATAAAGATGAGCAACTGCTAGTATTAGAAGGAAAATACGATTCTAGCTGGCACTGCTACGCTTTATTAGTTGTGCTTCATTAAGCACAAGTAGAGTAAAAAGTATATTATAAATTAAGACTTATTATGTAGTAGCTCATTTTCATTATGTGTTATCTATGGGAGCTGTATTTGCTCTATTCGCTGGTTTTTATTATTGGAGTCCAAAAATAGTAGGTAAAACAGTTAATGATTTTTTAGGTAAAATCCATTTCTGGACTTTATTTATTGGAGTTAATTTAACTTTCTTTCCTCAACACTTTTTAGGGTTGGCGGGGATGCCGAGAAGAATACCGGATTATCCGGATGCCTTTAGTGGATGGAATACTATTTCTAGTTTTGGGTCTTTAGTTTCTGTTATAGCTACAATATTATTTGGATATATAATCTATGATATGTTTGCTAATCAACCTAATACTACAAATAATCCTTGGAATCTAGCTTCTTACTTTACTAGTTTGAATCAATTTGAAAATGAAACTCAAACAGTAAATACCATAGAATGGACATTAGCTAGCCCTATTCCATTTCACGCTTTTAAAATGTTACCTATTCAAGCTGAATAATTAAGTGTCTTAAAAAAAGAATAAAACAAAATGACAACTAACTTTAAAATTTTTTATAAAAAAGATTTTTGTAATTAATTTTAATTTTTTATTAGATTTTTAATTTTGGTTATTTATTTTTTCATTAATAATTATACCCCTTAAAATAAAAATTTTAGATAATTAGTGACTCTAACTCATAAAATAGTACTACTTAATTTGTTTTAAAATTTTAGTAGATGTTTATGTAACAATATTTTATTACATCTCTTGATCTTCCTACATTAAGGAGTATAACAATTTTTATTTAATAAGTATAATTAAAAATAATTATATAATAATATTAAAAGCACAGAATATAATAAAGTTCTGTTGAGCGCATTTATTACCCGTAACTAAAAAGATGTAAAATATAAAATTATGAATCTTTCATTATTATTATTTTTAATAGGGATATTAGGTTTCATATTAAATAGAAAAAATATAATTCTAATGATAATCGCCATAGAGATTATGTTATTATCAGTAACTCTTTTAATATTAATCATGTCCTTTGGTTTTGATGATAATGTAGGTCAAACCTTTAGTATTTATATAATATCTATAGCAGGAGCAGAATCTGTAATAGGTTTAAGTATATTAGTAGCATATTATAGATTAAGAGGAACAATATCTTTAAGAAGTTAATGTATTTATCAATAATTATTTTACCATTATTAGGTAGCTTAGTATCAGGATTTTTAGGTCGAAAAGTAGGTACAACAGGATCTCAAATAATAACTTGTACTAGTTTATTAATCACATCAGCTTTAATAACAATAGCTTTTTATGAGGTAGGTTTATGTGGTTCCGTGGTAAGAATTGAATTAGGAAGTTGGATAGATTCTGAGTTAATGAATATCTCTTGGGAATTTTATTTTGATCAATTAACAGTATCTTTAGGTTTAGCAGTAGTTTATTGTTCAACCTTAATCCATATCTATAGTATAGATTATTTATCTGCAGATCCTCATATTCAAAGATTTTTTTCTTATTTATCAGCATTTACAGCAGGAATGTTAGTATTAATATGTGGAGGTAATTATTTTGTAATGTTTATAGGTCAAATTATCCCGGCCTAAATGTAATGTGAATTACATAATTTACACCACTATATGCTGGAAACTCCTAAAGCTCTTGATACTAAAAAGCTTATTAATATTATTAACAGGCACAATATTTAGTAAAAATTCAAGAGATATTAAAATGGATAATCAGCAGGAAACCAAATTTATTTATTAAAAAAGTAGGATCCTCAGAGACTACACGTGGTGCACTTTATATTAATATAAAGTTGAAGATATAGTCCAGCCTTAATTGAAAGGTTAAGGGTTAAAGTGAGAAATTAATGAATATTTTAATCAAATTAATTTATCTACAATATTTATTAATAGTATTGTATTAACATCTATTCAAAAAGATGTTCTTGTAGGTACTCTTCTAGGTGATGCATCTATGGAACGAGATAAACCTACTCATAATACTCGAGTTCGTTTTGATCAAACATATCCTGGGCATGAAGAATATTTATTATCTTTATATGAAATATTTAAAAATATAACAGGAACACCGCCTAGAATTTATACACGAAAGCCCGATAAGAGAACAAATAAAGTTTATCAAACCATAGCCTTCAAGTCTTTAAGATATGCTAGTTTAAATTATTATTTTGAATTATTTTATAAATATGATGAAACTAATAAACGATATAAAACAGTTCCATCTAATATTAAAGAATTACTTAATGCACGAGCACTAGCTTATTGAATAATGGATGATGGTGGTATTGATTCCTTTAAAGCAACTCATTTAAATACAGATAGTTTTAGTTTAAACAATATACAATTACTACAAGTTGCTTTAAAAGAAAATTTTAATCTTAGAACTCGACTTATTCAGAAACGTAAAGAACAATGGGCAATCGTTATACCAGTACGACAAATACAATCATTAGCTTCTATTGTAAAACCTTATATGCATCCTATTATGGCTTATAAAGTGAAAGGTTTAATTTAAATTAATATTTCATTAATAAAACTAAATGTGGGAAGCAATAGGAGTTGTATCATATTTATTAATTAATTATTATTTTACAAGAATACAATCAAATAAAGCAGCTATGTTAGCTTTTACAATGAATAGAGGTGGAGATATGCTTCTGAGTATAGGTTTTTTTTCTATCTTTCAAATATTTGGTTCATTAAATTATTCTCATATATTTACTTTAACTCCTTATATGAATGAAACAGCTATAACTATAATATCTTTATTATTATTAGGAGGAGCTTTAGCTAAAAGTGCTAATATTCCTTTACATTCTTGGTTACCTGGAAGTATGGAGGCACCTACACCTGTAAGTGCTTTATTACATGCAGCTACACTAGTTACAGCAGGTATTTATTTATTATTAAGAAGTTCTCCTATCTTAGAATATAGTGAAAGTGCTTTATTACTAATAACTTTAATAGGGAGTACAACAGCTTTTTTTGCAGCCACTTGTGGTTTATTACAAAATGATTTAAAAAGAATTATTGCTTTTAGTACAATATCTCAATTAGGTTATATGATGATGGCTATAGGTTTAAGTCAATACAATGTAGCTTTAATGCATACAGTAAATCATGCTTTTTTCAAAGCCTTATTATTTTTAGGAGCAGGAGCAGTAATCCATTCTTTTGCCGATCAACAAGATGTTAGAAAAATGGGTGGATTAATTAAATTTTTACCTTTTACTTCTTCAGTTATGTTAGTAGGTAGTTTAAGTTTATTAGCTACACCTTTTTTAACTGGATTTTATAGTAAAGATTTAATATTAGAATTAGCTTTTGGGCAATATAGTTTTAGCGGTATGTATGCTTATATTTTAGGGTCTATTACAGCAGGAATAACTGCTTTTTATAGTTTTAGATTAATAAGTTTAGTGTTTTTAACTTACCCTAATGGTCCTAAAGAATCTTATTTAAATTCTCATGAATCTAATATATTTGTAGTTATACCTCTATTGGTTTTAGCTTTATTTAGTATATTTTTTGGTTATATCTTTTCAGATTTATTTGTAGGTCTAGGGTCAGATTTTTTTGCTAATTCATTATTTACTCATCCTAATAAAATTTCTATTATTGAAGCTGAATTCTCTTTAAATCCTGTTATTAAATTATTACCTGCTTTTTTAAGTCTAATTGGAGCAAGTATAGCTATTTTTATGTATCATTTACAACCTTTATTTTTGATTAATTTAAGTAACACGGTTTTAGGTAGAAAAATATATAGTTTCTTAAATGGTAAATATTATTTTGATGTCGTTTATAATCACTATTTAGTTAGCGCCGGTTTAAATTTAGGTTATAGAATCTCTAAAGAATTAGATAGAGGAGCCATTGAATTATTAGGACCATATGGATTAGCAAATAGTTTAAATAATAGTGGTCTAAATATTAGTAAGTTAGATACTGGAATTATAACTACTTATTCTTTATATATTACTATAGGTTTAATTTCTTTATTATTCTTAGTTTTTGCTCCAGTATTAATTAATACTGGTGACCTGTACCCTATATTTAGTGAATTTAGATTATTATTTATATACTTTTGTTCAGCTATTTTAGTTTTAACACAAAACAAATAATAAAATCTACTAATACTAATACTGATACTAATTCTAATTCTTTTAGGTTGCAGCGCTAGTTTGGTTTGCACAAGCAGCACTACCATTCTAAAACTAATATTAATACAAATACAACTTATAATTATTAGTAGCAGTTTTTTAAAAATAGAAACAAAAGAAATAAAAAGCATTTATTCTGGGTTCAACAAAAACAAAAATTATTTAATAATACCCCTTTATTTTTAATCGTAATTACGCTGCTTTGGGAATCGTTTTTAATTAAAAAAGGAGATTAGTAGTAAGAAGGCACTGCTACGCTTTGTTGGTTGCAGCGCTATTTATCTAAGTATAGTTTGGATTAATAAGTAGTATTTCTTAATGTATAAGTGGGTTAATTTATTAAAAAATTAATGGATTAATAGATTAATATTATTAAAAAACAAAAAACAAAAAACAAAAAACAAAACAAAAAACAAAAACAAAAAACAAAACAAAAATTTTTTATATTTTATCTTTTTAATCCTTTTAATAGACTATTATAGAAAATTAATGTAAAAATAATAATTAAAATAAAAGCAGAAAATTAAAGAATTTAATTTTAAATAAAATTAAATTAAGAAATTGTTTACTACTATTTAAATAGTAGCTTATATTAAAAAAAATATAACTTAAACCTATTAATTAATTAAATAATCAAATTTAATATTTTATTATTATTTTATTTATTTCTAATATAATTATATTTTAATAAGATAAAAATAATAATAATAAATAAAACAAATCTTATTCTTTGATTCTATCAAATTACATTAATTTATGCTTATTTAATATAATATTGGAATATAATTAAATCTTGTAATGTTTACCTATACATAACATACACAAGCATTAATTATAATTTTAAAGCTTCGTATTTCTATTTTAATTTTTAAAGCTCCTATACCATAAAAAAATAATAGATAAGAAAAAATAAATTAAAAATAATTTTTGTTATTGTACTATATTTAAATTTGTAATTTTAAACGTAATTGTAATTTTTATTTTTAAATATTTCTTGTTTATTAATCTAACTAAAAAAAGGATTTACTACTTATTTTTATTTTCCTTAACCAACAAGCTTCTGGATTATACCATAAACCACTACTACTTGCTTGTGCTTCTATTGTGTCTGTGTATTTTTAATTGCTGAATCTCTCCAGCACAATAAAAAAGCTACTTATTAATTTTAATCATAAGTAATACACAATAAAAATAAAACTACTTATGTTTCAAAAACAAAACAAAAATACAAATAAAAAATGTACAAATAAAAAATACAAATAAATAAAAAAAAAAAAAGAAAAAAAAAATGACAAGTCTCCACTACAATAATAATAAAGTTAATATTAATAAAATAAAAAATACAAATAAATTATTGTGTAACAAAGCTACGCAAAATGAATCTAAATATTTACTTTTAAAATTTAAAAGTATTCAATTAAAAAAAATGTATTCAGCAGATAATATTTTATATTTAAACTTTCCAGGATTGACAGAAAACCATACTAATTATGACCAAAAACTTATACCTGTAAGCAGCGAAGCTACAAAAATAAAGCTAAAGAGAGAAAATACTTTCTTATTGCGAAGCGCTACGACTACACTAGAGCCTACACAACAATTACTTGGTACTCAACATCAACTGCAAAATAATGATAATGATTACGTTTTAGCTGCGAAGCTGGATAATCCAATGATTAATTTAATAAATATAACTAAAATGCGTCTATTAGATAAGCATTATACTAATGAAGTTATTATGATACAAGATGAAATAAATAAATTAATAGTTTTTGAAGGTTTACAATATTTTAGAGGTATTTTTTGTGAAGATGATGCATTTAGTGTAGATATTTATAATTTAAGATTAAATAGACATATATTATTAATAGAAAATTTATTATATAATTTAGAATATGCTATAAATAGAATTAATTTTTTATATAATAAATATTGTAGTGCCAATAATAATAATTGTGCCGGCACTACTAATACAATAAATAATGTTAATTGTAATGAAAATTTTTCTATGTATACTTCTATGAATAATACTTTTGCTTATGATTTAGCTATTAAAGCTTTTTTAAATAATTATTATAATATTAGTAATAAAATTTATTATATTATTCAAAATAATATTGAAAAATCAGAACTAAATATTAAAAAATTAGGAATGAATAGTTGTACTGGTTTATTTATTCCTACTATTCTTATGAATATAAATAATGCTTCTGCATTTTCTACAATAGCTGCTGGTCACAATAATAAGGCACCTTTACCTAATATTAAAGATACTAATAATTATTCTAATTCTATTATTAATAAAAATAATAATAAAGTTAATATGAAGCGCTACGGTTATACTGGTGCCCTTTCAACCATTTTTGGTACTCAACATCAATTGCAAAATAAAAAAACACAACAAATAAATAAAATAGTTAATAATAACAATTTATTAAATAACCAGAAGCTACAATACAATACTTTATTATTTAATTATTTAAAAAGAATAAGTATTTATAATATAAAAACAAATGGACTTTTAATTTATAATTATCATATTTTAAAATATAATTTTAATAAAAATTACTCTCTATTATTTCATCCCTTTTTAAAAAAAGACACAATAACTATTCCAAGAAATAATAATAAATTAGCACCCGTTAAAAGTATTGGTTGGACTAACTTTGCAAGTAATGAAATACATAACTTCTTAAAAGCTTTTTTTAAAAGTATAAACTCTTTAATTAGTAAACCTACTTTTGTGGTTACTCCTGATAAAGTTACTATATCTTTATTTTATTATTTAAGTATACCTAGCCCTAAAGTTTTTAATTTATATAATGGCAAAATTAATTTGTTAATTAAGAATAATAATATAAAAACATTGCAATTAGAAGAACAACCAAAAAATCTTTCCTTGTGCCTGCAAGAAAAAGAAGTTCAAGCTATTGCTAAAAACACAACTAAAAAATCTTCTATTGAAAAAAGTAGAGCATTAAAATTTTTAATTCGTAAACATAATGATCTAAAAAATAAATTAAATCTATTCAATAATTATAATTTAACTAAATTATATCCTTTAAGATTTAAAAAAATTTGTGATTATTTAAGTCTATTTTTTAATAAACCTGTAGAATTTGAATTAATTAGATTACATCATTCTTATCACGATGCTCATATTTTAGTGACTCTATTAGCTTTAATTGTTAAAAGAAAAAATATTAGAAGAGCTATTGCTAAACTTTATTCTTTAAATGCTGTGAAAAATTTAAAGGATCCTAATTTATTAAGTGGTAATAGATCTGACACTAAATCTTCTAAAATAAATACATATTCACTGAAACCTCAATACAATATCCCTGCTTTCCTTTCTGGTTTAAATATAAAAATAGCGGGAAGATTAATGAGAGAACCTATTATACCTAGAAGAACAACTAAAATTTTTGAAAAAGGAGCTTCTGCTACTGGAAAAGTAAATTTTTTAGAAGTGGCTAAATTAACTAAAAAAAATAGAAAAGGAGCTTTTACTATTACTGTTTTATCTGGACAAAATTTCTTTTAATTAATTATCCCTCAACTACTTTTTTAATCTAGGTAAAAAGTAATTTTTATATATTGCCTGAGGATAGGTAGCAATTGTTAGCTTAAATTTTAACCCCCTTTCAAATACAATAACAAATATAATAATAATAAAATAATAATAAAAATAAAAGCTACTTAGTTCTTAGCAAGGTTATTTTTGTTTTTTGTTTTGTTTTTTATCATAAGTAGTAAATAGATACAACTATGCTAAAGCTAGCTTCTTATTGATCAAGCAGCTCCAATTAATGATTAAGAATTAAAGATTAAGGATAACCAACAAATAAAACTACTTAAGATAAAAACAAAAAACAAAAATAAATACTTTTTTACAAACGTCAAATATTTATAAAACATGAAATCTTAAAAATAAAACCATTAAATTCTGTGAAAGCGATGTTAAATTATTATACAGAATAATAAGAAAATTCCCTTCTAAATTTTTTAATATTTATAACGCAGATGTTCTTAAATACCCTACATTACCATCTTTATTAATCAGAAATTATAGGTCTAAATTTTAAATATGTTATGATATATACCTAACATAGAGTTATTTAATTAGACATTTATAAATTAATTAGTAAAAGTTATAGTGATGGTCATGTAGATCTGTCTAGTTTTTATTAATAGAACCACAAGCAACCATAAATATAAAATACAGATTACCTGATTGATAAGAAGCTAAAAAAGTTTATAGATACTACGTTAACTTTAGAGCAAATTTATATAAAATGGTTAATATAATAACCCTATGCCTGTAGTATATCTTATATTTGCTTTGCTAGTGGATGGTTCCTTTTTGTAGGAGTTTGGTAGCTATTGCAGATATATCAAACAGATTAATCAGTAGTTATAATAATAATAACACCCAGGTAATATATTAGAGAATGAAATATTGTATCTAAAATTTTCAATTTAAAGAAAAAATATAGATGTTTATTTTTGTTTTTTGTTTAATCTAAAAAAGTAATATAAAACTAAAGATTTATTTATTCCTATTTTAGGCAACATTAACAATTAAAAATATGAACATAGATAATGTTGGTTAATGGCTCCATCTTACAATAGCTTAATTAGAAAATGAACTAGTGTTACCACTCAGAATAATTAAATAATGCTAGGATTATCATTTAAATTATTATTATCATTTAAATTTTTATTATCCAACAATAAAAATAAATATGGATATAAATTTACTGCTAATAAAGGATATTTATTTAATACTGAATATATTTTTCATCTTTTAATAAAAATAAAAACAACTGCTTATTTTTATTTTAGACACAAACAATATTTTTTATTAATTTATTGAAGCTTTTTATAAGGCCTAAAGAGGGTTTGAACCTCTGTAAAAAGTATTAACAGTACTTCGCTTAAACCACTCAGCCATTAGACCTATTGTTATTTGTATATGTTTAAAAAGATGTAATTATTTAATAATAAAAATTTAACTTGTTGTGATGAGTAACTGAGGGAGACACGACTCGAACGCGCAGCTTCTTACTCCCAAAGTAAGCTCCTTAACCAATTAGAATACTCCCTCTAATATATTAATACTATAATTATAATATAAAAACATAAATTATTAAATTATTATATTTATTTATAATAATATCTATTTACTTACTTTTATAATTTATTTAGTTGGATCCACCTACAAATAATTAATTAGTAAATTTTATATTAATTATTTTATTGCACTACTATAAAAATGCGTTTGCAATTCTTTAAAAAAAATTATTTTATTGTTATTTCTTATTAATGGAACAGGTAGTAGTAGCACTGCTTTGCTACTAGTTTGTTGAATGCTAAAGCTAGCTACTTATTTATTAATAATCAATCACAAACAATAATAGGCTTAAAAGTATTATTTTACTTTACTTGCTTTCATCTACATAGAATGGATTATATTTTTACTCTTTTTACTCTATTTACTATTTTTACTGGTTACGAGAAAGTATTAAAATTAGAAATGAACAATAAAAATAATTTTACCAGAATAATTAAGAAAATAAGCCTTTTATTTATTGAATTTTTTTTTTCTTATTTTATTAGTTAATTGAATTATAAATTTTGTATATTTTTTTAAGCAAGAGCGAGATGATTTGAACACCCACCAACAGTTTTGGAGACCGCTATACTACCATTATACTACACTCTCTGTCTCTTTTTTTAATTTGCTGGTACTGCTACCTTTTTTTTATTTAGCAATGCTTTGATTGTAAGTTTTATTATTGAAAGCTTAAAAGTAGTTTTTGTGCTTTTCTTCTGGTAACATCTCTAGTATTGATAGAAGAAAAAATTGTTGGATTAATAATACTTGTTAGATTATTTTTTTTTTAAATTAAATTCTATTGGAGAAAGATAGATTCGAACTATCATAATTATATTGCAAATATAACCGATTAACCATTATCAGATTTCCCCTGCTTATTAATTATTATTAAAGTTTTTTAATACTTTTATATTATAATCAGTAGTACAATAAAATATAATAAAATACAATAATAAGTAGCATTTTTATTTTAATATTATTGGATTATATAAGACCTAAGGGAGTTGAACCCTTATAATATCCATTATGAGCGAACTGCATTAACCATTATGCTAAAGTCTTTAACTTCTTTTCTTATTTTTTGATGAACATTTATTGTTTAAATAAATTTTGTTGTGACTAATAATTATTGCTAATAATTTAATTTTTATTAATTATTATAATTATTATAAGAAATAATTATTCTCTTTTTAGTCTTAGAAATGCTATGTCTCAATTTAAAAAATAAAATTAATACTTGTATTCTAGTTATTAATAAAAATTTATAATTTTATTTTACTTCTTTTAATAATAAATGTTTATAATATATTGAACAAAATTTAATGTATTAATAATATAACTTTTTATTCATTAGTTTTTAATTTATTTAAAAGGTTTTATTTACCTCGTTTGCTATCACTAAAAAGAAGTAACCAGATTTTTATAAAGCCTGGATTTTTAATCTTAATACTTTTTAATGGAATTATTAATAAAATACTGCTTGATTAATCAGTAGTAATTTAAATTGCTTGCTATTGTGCTGTAACTACCTGTTCCCGATAAGTTGTAGTATTGCTTGCTTAATTAATTTTTCTTTAATGAAATAAATTAAAGTAAACAAATTGAGAAACATGAATTTACTAGTAATATCTCCTCTAAAATATTACTAGCTTTGACCACTAATACTTAAGAAAAAAAAAAAAAAGAATTAAAAAAGGATGCTAAGTTTGTATTGATAATTATTTAAATATAAAAAAAAATAATCGTTGGTTTGAGTAACCAGTAAACGATTAAAAAGCAAGCGCTTCTTATAAATCATAAAGGTTTTTTTTTTTTTTTTTACTAAAATTTATACCCCGAAGGCAATTTGCTATGAGTGGTGTAATACTGCTGCAGCAAAAGCAAAAAAGCAGCGCTGCTAATGCTTTAGCAGCTGCTTTTTTTAGGTGTGTTTAAATTCCAAATATATTTGATAAATTATTTTTATCTTTAAATTTTTATCTTAATTTATTTAATAGATTATGCTTTAAAAGTTTGTTTTGTATATGGAAACACCTGGACTCGAACCAGGACTTTCCCATTAAAAGTGAGACACTCAAACCGCTCGAGTTCTGCTTCCTTTCTAATTAAAATAAATTGTTAATATAATAAAAATTATTAAAGGTTTATTCTAAAATACTTATTGCTTATCTAAAAATAAAATATAAAATTATATAAAAAAAAATAAGAAAGGCTATTTAATTTTATGTTTGTTTATTTTTATTTGTATATTTATTGTATTAATTTATATTGTATTAATTTGTATGATTCATAAGTAGCTTTGTTTTTTAATTCTTTTTTTTTTCTGCTAGCTACTTATTTGTTAATAATCAAGCAGGATCCACCAACAATTGTTAGTTTTGGTTTTACTACTAGCTTCTTAATTTGCTTTAGCATAATTAATGGTTAATGATAACTATCTCGCCCACTATTAACCATCAACAATAAATAAGTATAGTAAAATTTATTTTTAATTTAAATTTTAATTGATAATTTAGCCTTGTTATTGAAAAACAAAAACAAACAAACAAAACAAATATTCTAGCTCATTTACGTCTATTAATTGCTTATTTTCAGTTTAAGGAGAGCCATTACTACTATACTATTATTCTTCTTTTATATTCATATTCCTAATTAGGTTTATTATTATCCAACGCTGATTTATATTCATAAGTAGCGATTAATTTTATCAATAGTAAGTAGTTATTAGCTGTAATTACTTATTACTACTTACTAATTACAAAACAATAATCATAACCATAATAATAATAATAATTATAATAATAATGTTTAATAGTAAATTGCAGCAATTGCTAGTTTTTACTGCAAGGTATTAGGATTCGAGCGGATTTGCTAGTAGCACAAGCATAAAATTAATAATGATTAATTCTAGTTTTTAGATACCTAAATGGGTGCTGATTAATAAGTAATTGCAAGAGCTAAAGGTAAATTTTTTAGCAAGGGGTATAAAAAAAGCACAAAACATAATTAATATATAATGAAAGAATAAAAATGAGATATAAAAATATAAAGCTATTTATATTATAAATTTATATCATTTACCTAATATATTACTATTTTATATAATATTATAAGAAAAATATATTTATAAACAAATATTCTAAATAAAACATATAAATATTTATAGATATTAATAATAGAATATAAAATAAAACTATATAAATTATCAAATAATTTTATTTTAATTCTTTAGTAGTATAATTAGACTAGCTTATCTTTTTCTTTTTAATGTTTACTATAGGATCATTAAGAATAAGAAAGCTTATTTTTTTTTTTAACTATAATAATGTAGTGTAGCTTCGCTAAAAACAACTTTTTATTTATCAATAGTTATAGCTTATCAATAAGCAAGGTAGATTTAGCTAATGATAACCAAGAATATAAACATTTACTGGAATTAATTATTTTTATTAGATCTAGAAATTATAATAGTAGCAAACATAGCTAATAATAAAATTACACTTAATATTATTAATAAAATAGCCCCATAAGTATATAAACCATGACCTAAAACTTCAATTTGTTGAAAATCTGTAATTAAAACATCAGCATACAATGTAGAGGTTAAAAAATTATTATTAATAATTGAATGAATTAAATTTATAGAAATAAGATTAGACTCTGATAAAAGACTATTAAAATAAGTTATTTTATCTAATAAAAAAGAAAGCGCAGGAACATTATTAAAATTAAATGGAATAATTGTAAATATAATAAATATAAATAAGGAACCTATTGCAAGAGCTAAAGGTAAATTTTTTGTATATTGAGTACCAGTTTCTAAGATATCTGTTAATTTTACGTTAATCATCATAATTACAAATAAAAATAATACTGCTATAGCTCCTACATATATTACTATATAAGAAATACCTACAAAATTGATTCCTATAATTATTAAATATCCGGCTGCTTGTACAAAAGTAGAGATTAAAAAGATCACTGAAATTACAGGATTTTTAGAAGTTATTGTAAAGATACTAGAGATTAAAGTACCAAGGGCTAATACATTTATAAAAAGAGTTTTCATATTTTTTTTTTTTAATTATCGCCTGCTAATTTGATTATATAATTTAATTATTTTTTTTTTTATTATATAAATTTTAATTATTAGCTCTATTATAATATAAATTATATATTAAAATTTTAATTTTTTTTTTAAAGTTTTTTTAATTTATTTTTAATAGCTTTTTTTATTAATAGAATTATTTATAATCTAGAAATTAAAATAAAATTAATATATAATAGATCAAAGGCTTAAAACAAAAGTTATTTTTAATTTAACTCTAATTAATTAGTAAATTTAATTAATTACCTTTTATTTAAATTGTTATATGAATAAAATAATTAAAGATCATAGTAATAATACAATATTTTATTGTTTTTTTAGTATTTATTAAATTAAGCCTAGAGCTGCTTTATACGCTAACCTAGTTAGTGATGGTTGTGTTTGCTTGATTAATATTAATAAGAAGGTAGCTAGATTTTTATTATTAATTAAACATAAATAAGTAGCAATTTGTTAGAATGGTTACTTATTAATCAACCTACTCTATTGATTTATTATTGTTATTATTATTATTATTAGTTATTATTTTTATTATTATTCATAAATAAATAAATATAACAAAAGGTTGCAGGTTTAACCTAGAAATAGTGACCTTTAATATTTTAATATTAATTTAAAGAAATTAATTTAATAACTAAAATAAAAAGGCAGGATGACTTTGCATACTTAAAATATTTGTGTAAGGAGTGCTAGCTATAAAATTAATAATGATGTTTATTATTTTATTATTGGAAAAAAACAAAAATTAAAATTTTAATTTCACTTTAATTAATTCTAAACACCTATTAGAAGAAAAATTTAGAAATAATGAAAATTTAGGAAAACGACAATTAACTTAATTAACAAGTTTTAAGAGCAAACGATTTGTTGATGAAAATATTTATAATATATAGAATGTAGAAAAATATTTAATTTAGAACTGTCTGTTATTTTATTTAATTCTTGATCCAGCTTTTATTTACGGATCTTCAAAATCGTAAACAATATTTTCATAAATTTTTTCTCTTTCTCTTTTATAATTTATGTTACCTATATATAAGTATAATTGGTGTGATAGGCTAATATTCCTTCAAAGTATTTTAAATTTCATAGTTAATGGCAAACTTTGATTATTAAAAATTTTCTTATCCTCACCTATTTTAACTAATTTAAAATTTTTATCTAGTTTTAATTTAGGAAAAGGATTAAGCTCTATAAACCTAATTTTAATTATATACCTCTCATCGTTTGAGTATTCATTGACGAAAATATTAAGTCTATATGTTATACTTAAATATTACTTTTTATTATATTCATTTGTTAAACTTTCTGAATTCCAGATTTCATGTGGTCCTGCAATTGAATAACTACCATCATCTTTTTAACTTTTATTTAAAAAGCGTATATTTTGGGATATTTAAATAAATCAAGTTAATAATTTAGATAAAAAACATATAAATATTCCCTAAAATCCCTATTGTAATAATAATAAAATGCATTAATAAATAAAATTTAGATATTTTTTTATTAATATTATTTCTTAATTTTAATAATTTAAGTATTTTAGGATATTTTTCTAAAAAACCTATTTTATTTATTATATTTTCACTTAACATAATAGATAAAACACTAATGAAAGAAGATAAAATTAAACCATCTATAATTATATTAAACAAACAAACAATTTTATCAGGAGTCAAAGAATCCAAAAATTCATTATATTTATTATATAAAGAGCTTAAAGTTTCACTTATATCTAATTTTTTAATTTCTTCGTAAGATTTGTCTAATTTTTGTGTTTGCTTTTCCAGTTCAGTTTTATTATATTCATTAGGATTAGTATTATATTTTTCAACTGCCTTTTTATGTTCATCCGCAGATTCACTATATTCACAAAAAACAGATTGAGTCTTATTTTTTTTATTCTCCATATCAATCCATTTGTCATATTCCTGCCTTTGTTCCTCTGAAAAATCACTTCTTTCTTTTCTAATCTTATCGAGTATATTATTATTCCTATCATTTAATACCTGTCTTCTATAACCATCTAAAGTAATCGCTCCTAGTACCATACCTGCTCCATGTTTAGTTAATAAATCTTTAAATATTTTCATTGTTATTTATTTTTATTTTAATTTTTTAATTAAGAAATAAACTAATTTATTTTACTCTAATTTTTTATAAATACCAAGCAAATCATTATTGTTCTTCAATCAAAGAATTATTATTATTGTAAAAAACAAAAAATATAAAAACATAATAATAAAAAGTATAACACTTGATTGATAATAAGCTAAAATATATTGTATAATCGTCGGTCAAAATTTAAAATTTTACTTAATTTAAAGGACACCTACATTATATTTTTAATTATTATTATTAATATTAATAATAATAATTAGCGTCAATAAACAATAATATTATAATTTTTTTAACATAAAAATGTTAAGTTTTATTAATATTAATAATAATAATTAGCGTCAATAAACAATAATATTATAATTTTTTTAACATAAAAATGTTAAGTTTTAATTGGTTGCTTCAAATTTTGTGGAGAGTTAAGAAGGAATTGAACCTTAAAATGAGACTTTGCAGGTCTACTACAGGAACCATCTGTAAACTTAACCCTTTAACATTTATTTTTTTTATTAATAAGCAACTATTTTATCTTTAATTATTTTATTATATACTTACTGATTAATATTGTGTTAATCTTTAGCTTATTATAATTATACCAAAGAATGTTAAGATAATTATTATAAAAATAATAAAAATAATTATAATAATAATAATAGCAAATATAATATTCATAAGCAAGGATACAACTAATTTTTTTTAATAAAAATGTATTAAATTTAACAAGGCTTGCATTTAATTATGTCTAGATAAGTAGTTCAATTAACTACAATACTTATTTTTAGAAAAAGAATTAATTTTCTTAATAAATTGATTTACTAGTAAAATTTATTAAGCATTAGTTGTTGATGGATTATATAAAAAGAAATACACAAGCTTTGTTTGCTTGTTTGTTTTTTTGTTTTTTGTAGTTGTAAATACAACTACTACTACTGTTTATCTACTTAGCGATGGCTATTTTAGGTTAAAAAAATAAGAATCTGTATATAATACTACGCTAAATAAGTACTTAACTTTAACATAAAATTCAGTTTGAGTAGCTATATAATGCACAATAAAAAAATTAAAGTACATTAAAACATATTGCTAGCTATTGTCGGTGGCAGCAGCAGCTAAAGCGCTGCTGCTACTCTAGCAAACAATAAATAATTAGGAAGTAGAGTAATCGAAACTCTGTCTATAATGTGTAAAATTATTGCTATACCACTCAGCTAACCTCCTTTATTGGTTTTAAGTGCTTGCTGTGGTAGCTGCTTGTACAATGCCCTTGCAGCTACCATAATCAATGTCATAATTCATAAAAAGCTTATATATTTTAACTTATAATAGCCATCGTTATGGATATTTAATGGTTACTAAAAAAAATAGTTGTAAGTAGCTAAAGCAACTAACAGACAGCTAGTCTATTTTAATTAATATATGCTTTATATTATATTGGATTAAAATGCTTTTCTCTATTTAAACTTATTTTTAAATGCTATTATTAATTTAAGTTAAAAACAAAAAACAAAAAACAAAATAAAGTTTTTAGCAACTAATATAATGTTAATTGTTAATTTTTATTCTTTTTTTTATGAATTTATTTATTTATATAATATTAGATTTTTTATTTTTTATAATAGCAGCTTTTTCTTATTTGTGCTTTTATCTTTTATAAACTTTTTTTTTATAATTATGCTAAAGCTGTTTTTTATTATATAATCATAATATGAATACGAATCGCTACTTATATTTAAAATATGCACAATATAAAACAAATAAAATAAAACAGTAGGGGGTTTAAATGCAAATTAATTATTTTCCAGCAGCACTTTCCAGTACAGCTACCTTGCTATGACTTTTGAGATGTTACTCAAAAGGGTTAACTGATACTATTTAACTTAATAAAGGAGTTAAAATTTAAAATTTATTAATTCATTTTTTATTTCAAAGTATAAAATAAGTAATTAAATAAAACAAAACTAAACTTTATTCAAGTATTAACATCGTGGCAGTTTCCCCCGTTCCGAGCTTCTCCCCAGCGACAGACAGTTAGTTCATCACGAATTCAATCTTCACCGTTGCGCTTGTGATCAACGATTACTCGAAATTCCTTCTTCATGTCACCGAATTTCAGGTGACAATTCGTCTAATAAAATTAATTATTTAACTTTCTTTAATGATTAGCTATTTGTTAAAACTCTTATATTTAAATTAAAATAAAATTAAAAAATTAATATAGTAACCGAGTTTATTTTTTAGCGTCACTTTGTAAAAGTTTTTGTGGCACGTCTATAGCCCAGTTCATGAGGGCCATAACGACTTGTCTTAGTCCCAAATGAAAATATTTAATAATCACAAATTTGTTAAGTATAAATTAACAACAGGGATTGCGTCCGTTAGTGGAGTTAACCTAACTTTTCACAACACGGACTGACGACAGCCATGCAACACCTGTAAACGAATTACCAATATTTTTAATATTAATAATTACTCAATCATTTTATTGAGTTATTTAAATTAAGGCTACTAATATTAATAAAATAAGAATAGGCCATAGCACTTATTACTAGTAAAGCTTAGCATTTATTTTATTAAAGCAAAGCAAGCAATAGATGCTATATATTAAAATAAATTTTACTCAAAAAAATATTGGATATACAAGAACTGGTAAGATTTTACGCGTACTCTCGTATTAAATAACATGCTTCACTTCGTTTGCTTCGAGACCGACTAATTTTTTTGGTTTCAGTTTTGCAACCGTACTCTCAAGGCGGAATGGTTATCGCGTTAACATCGTTACCAGTTTCTAATAAACTAACAAACTACCATTCATCGTTGACAGTGAGAGGTACCTGGGTATCTAATCCTATTTCCTATTCTCACCTTCGTTTCTCAGCGTCAATCTTTAGTAGATAAAAAGCTTTCACCTTTAGTATTCCGCTTAGTATTTTAGAATATCAGCCCTTCTCTAAGCATTATTCGGTTTATCCTCTATAAGATTCTAGCTTTAATTAATCCAATATTTACTGTATTTAACAAATATATATAAATTTATTTTTTCTTAAATTAATAAAAATAAAATAAACTAAATATTGTTAATATAGACAGAGCTATTTTAAATGTTGAACTTTCAAAGCAGCCTACACACCCTTTACGCCTTATTAAGACGACTAACGTTTGCGTTTCTGGTGTTACCGAGTCTTCTGGCACCAGTTATTTGGACAACACTCATAGTAAGGTAATATCATTTTTTTCCCTTACGTTATCACAAATACCATTACAATTAAATGATTTTGTGATTTCAGTTAGCTAGTTCACTCTTGCGAGCATTGACTAATATTCTTGACTGCAGATTGCTATGCAATTTGGGGCTTTTCATTCCCAATGTGGCCATTTGCTCTTTCAAACGTGGCTATTGATCGTAGGCTTGGTAGGCTTTTACCCTACCAACTACCATTAAACAAAATAAATCAACTCTTATAGCGGAAAATTTCCTTTATTATAATTAGCTAAATTATGCTTTACCCATTAAAAAAAAAAGGTAAAACTATCCCCTATTTAAGGAGTCTATTAGGTATCTAATTTACCATTACTCACCTTTACACCTTGTTCTTTTTATTTGATTATTTTATTAATTTTTTTTAATTTATAAATAAAATTGTAAATTATTATGAACAACGATTTGCATGTCTTAAAACTACTGAAAAACGTTCAATCAGAACCAAAATTAAATTCATACCGTTATTTTAACCATTTAGGTTGTATTTTATTTGCTCTACGCAATTTTTCTATATCTTCTTTTAAGTTTATTTTTATTTCTTTTTTTTTTGTTTTAATTTTATTTTATATTTTATTTATATAAGCAAACTTATTCTAAACGCCCCAGTACTATAAATAAAAATACTTATTACACTATTTGAAAACTTCTATATTTATGAATGATTTGAGTTGTTGTAATCAAGTTTTCTGTTTGTGTTACAGTAATTATATTATTATTCATAAAACATTTAATATTCATTAAAATTAATATTATTAAATTTTGTTTCAAATTCTGTGTCTAATCGATTTTAAGTACATGCATGAGCTGTATGACGTAATTAATATTGACTGTATCTATTTGTTTTTCCTAAAAATGACATAATATTAAATAATATAATAATTTAATTAAAAATAATTATATAATAATATTAAAAGCAAAAAATATAATAAAGTTCTGTTGAGCGCATTTATTACCCGTAACTAAAAAGAGTTAAAATATAAAAAAAAAAAAAACTTCAGTCTAGTTCTTTATTTAATATTGTTAAGTTTTTACATTACTCTTCTAATTAACCCCTTTGGCTCACTTGAGATTCCCTTTTTGTGGTTTTACTTGATATATATTAATAAATAAAATGGTGAGGAGATATAAAGTAAAAGGAAGATAATTTCTTAAATTACATCATCTTTTTATTTCTATTACTGTATACGATATAGAGATAAAAATGGTTCGTGATATGTTTATCTAATAATACCCGTCCTAAATTGAAAAAAAGGTCTTAACTCTCAATATTACCTTTTTCGTTACATAAACAGCTACTAGAAGGTTAAAATAAGATTTTAGTGTAATAAGTTTTTTTTTTTAGTTTTAACAACAAGAATATAATAACTATTTTATTGAGTTAGAGTGACTATAAATTATTTTAAGGGGTATAATTTTAATTAAATAGGCTTTATAACAATTGGATGGGTAGCAATGAAATGTATACCATAAGATAAATTGTACATAGAAGATAATATTGTAATTCCTAATAAAAATATTTCTATGCCTATAAATTTTTTATTAATACTAATATATAACTTAATATATTTATTAGTAAAATAATTTATAAGCTTATCACTATATGTAAATATTATTATATTAATTAATAAAAATATTAATAATACAATTGTTGTTACTGATAATGCAAATAATAGTATACTTATACCATAAATTTGATTAGCTAATTCTTCTTGTGAATAAGATACTTGTACAGGTTCTAAAAATTTTGTAAAATAAGACATTAAATTATTTGTTAGTTTATTTGAAAGATCATCTAATCCATTAAAATCTGGAATAAAATTATTACTTATAGACTGTGTTGTTGATTGTGATTCTTGATTTTGAACTTGTGATATAGCTTGATCTACACTATCACCTTGACTAACATTTACAATAGCTGTATCTTGATTATTATTATCTAAACTAATTCTTCAAGCATTTACATAATTTCTAATATAATTAGGATCATTAATCGAATTAGCTAGAAATCTACCAACATTATCAACAAAAATACTACCTCCGACAATCATAAATCTAGATCCTGGTGTACTACCACTTCTAGTTAAATATAAACGATAACCACCTGTACCATAAATAAATAAACTTCTAATAGCATTACTCCAAGAACCATCGTTATGAATAATTTGAGTTGTTGTAGATTGTGTTATAGTATTTGTATTACTTATATTAGGAGTATTATTAATATTATCACTCATAAAGCATATAATATTATCTAAATTAAAATCTGTAAATTTTGTTTCAAGTACTCAAATAATAATATTAATTAATTTATTAATGAAAAAAGAAATAACTAAAATTAAAAATAGAAAATCTAATAAAGAAACAAAACTTAGCCACAAGTTTTTATTTCTATTAGATAACGAGCACCAAATTTTGTTGGTAACCGACTGTATGTTCATGCATAAAATATTTTCATGGCTTAGATATTGACTATTATCTATATTAAGGAGAGCTTTCTAATTATAAAATATAATTATAACCACTATACTATATTAAGGATATAATAAATTTTACCTAAAAAATAATTAAAAAAAAAACTACTTTTTATTTTTCTAAGAAATAATATTATATTTTGCATTGATTCTCAAACAAAAAAGTAGCAGATTAATAAGTATTGCATTCAAAATTTAGAAGAAAAGCAAAGTTGTGTTCTGCTTTTATTTCTGCTTTTATAGGAAAAATTAAAATAACCATTACATTTAAATAGATTAGTATCTAGCAATAATAATTAGTTTTATTTTTCAGATTTAAATGTATTATTTATTAGATATAGAATAAGCAAACATATTCTATAATTTGAGTGGTTATTTTTTTAATCTTTATTATAAATACGGGCACTGTCGGATTCGAACCGACGACTTTTTTTAAAAGTACTCGTTTTCAAGACGAGGGCCATAAACCAGACTCGACCAAATGCCCTTAATATAAATTTTTATTCTTATTTTTATTCTCTCCTAAAAAAATACACAATAGTAGCTTTTATTTTATTCTTCTTATATGTTAAATTTTGTAGTCTACGTAGATTTGTAATTGTGCCCAATTTTTTTAATTAATTAGTTCTAGTATCCTTCGGTATAATTAATATTATAATAATTATTCTAATTCTATTAATAATTATAAAAATAATAAAAATAATAATAAGCTACCAAACTTCAACAGCTACTAATATTATAACTAGCTAATCTAGTTTAAAATATATAAAAAAAATATTTTTTAATTTACTGTAAAAAAAAGGGGGAACAAATTAAAAAAGACAAAACACACTAAATGTATAATAAAAAGCAATTGTAATTATATTAATGTAATTCGATAGCATCTCTTAAATATGAACATACTAATAAAGTAAATACAAATGCTTGAATTAAAGATACTGCTATTTCTAAACCTATTAATGCTAAGAAGATAGCAAAAGGTATTAAAGTTAATATAGCGATAATTATAGAACCTGAAAATAATTGGAATAAGTAAGTAGATAAGATTTTTAATAATGTATGTCCGGCAGTAATATTAGCAAATAATCGAACTCCTAATGATACAGCTCTAGCTAAATAAGATATTAATTCAATTAAAACTAATAAAGGTACTAAAGCTAAAGGAGTTCCAGCTGGTATAAAGAAAGCAAAAAATTTAATACCATGGATAGATAAAGCTAAAAGAGTCACCCCAATAAATATTGTAAAACTTAATCCTAATGAAACTACACCACTGGCTGTAACTGCAAAAGAATAAGGTACATTAGAAATTAAATTTCCAATTAAAATAAAAAAGAATAATGAATAAATAAAGGGTAAATAGATTTCACTTTGAGATCCTACTTGTTCTCTTACCATTGAACTTAAACTTTGAAATGATGATTCTAATGATATTGACCATTTACTTGGTATTAAATTTGATTCATTATTACCATAAAAATGTAATCCTATTACTACTAATAAAATAAAACAAGAATATAAAGCTAAATTAGTTAAACTTAGATTGATATAAGATAAAACAGGTGCATTTAAACCTATTAAACTTACGACTTCAAATTGACTTAAAGGAGATAAAATAAAAAATTGTGACATTTTAAAATTTTAATTATAAATGACTGTTTATATTTTTATTACTGTTTCTAGGTAACATTAAACATTACCTTACCCTATTTTTGTTTTTGTTTTTATTCCCTAATTGGTGCTGCATCCAACAATTATAAGAGGCTGGAATATCCTTCCTTAATCGAAAGCTAAATAATAGCTTTAGCTAACCTAGTCTAGCCAAGTAAAAGATTTTTATTAATAAAAACGTAGATAAATTAAAAGATCTATAATTTATACGAGTAAAGAGACTTGAACTCTTACGATAATTGAATCATGAGTTCCTAAGACTCATCTGGCTACCAATTTCAGCACACTCGCTATTTATTTAATTTTTTTAATTGATGGGTTATAAATAATAAGTAGTCTAGCTTTAGCAACCAACAAAAATATAATCCTAGCAACCCTTGAAGTATTAATATTTAATATATAATATAATTTTTGTTGGAGTTTGGTAGCAGCTGATTAATATTAATAATAAGCTGTCTTAGTTTTTATTGTTTAAGGGTAAAATCAGAGACTTGAACTCTGAACATCGTCGCCACAAGACGTCATTTTTCCAATTAAACTAATTTTACCTCTTTTTTAATTATTAATATAGTAAAATAAGTGCTTGATATGAGAATATATTTTTTTTCTATTAACACAAATTAAAATAAATAGTAATTTTTATATTATGATGTATGATGATATTTATTTTATTTCTATTTTTTATTATTATAATAATTATTAATATTATTATTCACTTTATTATTAACTGGTGAGTTGTATTATTAATATTAATAAGCTTGAGTTTTTTATATTTATTAGGTTTATAAATTATCCTTGCCTATTATTAAACGGAATGATACTAGCAACTTATGATAATTAATAAGTAGCACAACAATTCTTGTCTTGTTTTATATTCCTGCAATGCAGATAGCAATAATTAGAAAAGGGGGAACACTATCTTTGAAACAAAGATTTACGAATAAAGAGACTCGAACTCTTAAGGGATCACTCCCACTTTTGCTTAAGAAAAGATTGTCTACCAATTTCAACATATTCGTTTTTTTTTTTTAATATATTTCGCTTCTTATTAATCGGGTATAATATTTGTATTAATTAAGATTTAATTTGTATAGATTAAATCTTAATCGTAGCTTTTATTCATAATTACTTAATATTTTGCAAAATAAATAAATTGCTAGCTTCTTTTTGTTTATTATAATTATTAATATTTTTTATTATTGTTGGATAATTTTAATTAAAATACTCAGCTGCTATAAAACAACAACAAAAAGTAGATTTAATTAAAATAATTTAATCTTAATTTCGTTTCTATAATATATGGCATATTAATATATTGGATAAAATTTCTTATCTAATTATTAATGTACAAATATAATACACATTAATAAAAACAAAAACAAAAAATAATTAGTAATATTTACTGTTTATTTGATTCTCTTTTATTATTAATTATTAACTCTCTTTTTTAATTATTAATGATTATTTATAAATTAGAAAAACTAGTATACTTAGTAAAAGCTTAAAAAGCTATACATACACAAGCATTTGCTTTTTTATTTAAATTAATTTAAAATTAGAGAAGAATAAATATTGTTGGTAAACTACTCAAACTTATTTTTGTGAAACAACCGCTATTCTAATTATAAATCCTTTTTTTATAAAATTTTAATATCTTTATCTTTTAAAGGATAATATGCCTTATTAAAAACAAAAAAACAAAAAACAAAAAACAAAAACAAAAATAGATAATTTAAATTAAAATCCTTGCTTGGGAGTATATTAATAAAAAACTAGCATCGTATAGTAGCGTAGGGTAATGATAATGATAATAATCATAAAATAATACTTAACAGTGATTTATTTGCTAGGTATGGTTTTATTATTGTTGGTTATTTAATAGCTTTACCACTAGCTACGTACTAACCCCTCTTTATAGAACAAGTAAGTATCTCTAGCTAATAACACAAGCTACTGTTAATGGTTGTGTTTTAGTTTTTTTATTAATAAAAATACGTAGGACCTATAAGAGCCGTAGGACCCGTAGTAAGCCTAGCAAACTTATAATATAATTTATTTTATAATATAAACTGGACTAATTAGTAATAAAAAAAGATTAGCATAGCATCCTTCGGTATAATTATAATAAGCTAGAGATTAATAATAAATATACAAAAATAAAGGGGTTTAAATATTTAAATTTATTTATTTAATTTAGTTAGTACTTGTAAATACAGGTAGACACAAGCCAAGCAATTAAAAAGAATTATTTTATAAAAATAGACGGTTGCTTGATTCATCCACTGGTTTTGGTCATTGGTGGTTGATGGTCGATGGTTTGTGCTACTACCAAAATTTATTAATTATTACGTTAGTTTTCTGCTAAAGCTAGCCAGCCTTTACAAACTTAAATTTTATAGAGCCTGTTTATGTTATGATTAATCCAAGAACTACCTGCTTCTGCAATAAATACGGGGAGCTATAAAAAACTAGCAAAGCGATAAAAATAAAAATAATAAATAAAAAATTAGAACAAGAAGAAAAGTAAAAAAAAAAGTTTGATTGCAAGCATTGTATTATGCTTTTGTTATTATAAAAACTTATTTTAAGACTTAATTTTAATTAAGGTAAAATATATAATAAAGAAGAAGTAGTTATATGCAATGAATCTAAAATAACATTAGGGAAAATACCTAATAAAAAAGTAGGTAATAATAAAGATAGTAATAAACAATATTCTCTTCTATTTATATCTTTAACAGGTTGCAGATGTGGAGAATAAGAACCATAAGATAATCTATTATAAAGGAAAATAGAATAAGCAGCAGAAAGAACTATAGAAGTAGCTCCTAAAGCAGCAATAATAGGATTTTGTTGCCATATACCTAATAAAGATAATTGTTCTCCTAAAAAATTAAGAGTTAAAGGTATTCCTGCATTAGCTAAAGTGAAAACAAAAAATAAAATAGTAAATACTGGCATATAAGTAACTAAACCTCTAATATAATTAATAATTCTAGTACCTGTTCTATCATAAATAATACCACCTACACAAATAAATAAAGCAGGACTAACGAAACCGTGTGCAATTGCTAATAAAATAGCACCTTCAATACCTTGAATTGTATTAGAAAATAAACCTAGTACCACTACAGCCATATGACATACACTACTATAAGCTATCAATCTTTTAGTATCTTGTTGTATAATAGTAGAAAAACTAGCATAAATTAAAGAAATAATAGCTATAACTTGTATTAAAGGACTAAAATAATTAGTAGCATCTGGTAAAAAATTAATTAATACTCTTAGATAACCATAAGTAGCTAATTTTAAGATTGTTCCTGCTAGTAAGATGGATCCAGCTAAAGGAGAATCACTATGTGCTTTAGGTAACCAAATAATAAAAGGATACATAGGTGTTTTAACAGCAAAAGCTATAAAAAAACCTAACCATAAAATTTTTTGACTATCTAAACTTATTTCATATAAAGAAATTAATTGAAAATCTGTTGAACCAATGTAACTTAATAGTATTAAGATACACAATAACATCGGTAAACTTCCTGCTAAAGTATATAAAAAAAATAAAAAGGCAGATCTAAATCTATCTTTACCATGACCAAAGATAACTATAACTATAAATAATATAGGTAAAACACTTTCAAAAAAGATATAAAACAATAATAAATCTAAAGAAACAAAAGCACATATTTGTAAGGTTTCTAATAATAAAAAAGATATTAAAAATAATTTTAAATTTTTGGTAATATTCGTATAATTTGATAATAAGGCTATTGGTGTTATAAAGGTTGTTAATAAAACAAAATATAAAGAGATACCATCTATACCAAAATGTAAATGACAGTAATTTAATTGATTAAATTCAGATACAAATTGATATTGTGTAGTATTTGAATCAAATTGATACCAGATAAATAAAGATATAAAGAAATTTATTAAAGAGGTCGTTAAAGCTATTTGTTTCATTTTTATCTGATTGTTTAATTTATCTGAATCAGATATAGGTAATATTATTAAAGAACCTATTATGGGAATTAGTAATAATAAGGTGATCATTTTTTTTAGTATTATTGGTTGTTGTATCAAACAATTGTTTTCATTCTAATCATTAATTAATTGTTTTTTAATATGCTTGATTATTAAAAAAAATAAAATTTTCTTGTGCTTGATTATTAACAAATAAGTAGCTATCATAAGTATCTTATTTAATTTTGTTGATTGCTACATTAACAGCTACATGAACTATAAAGGCTTTTAAGCGAACAACTGATAATTATTAATGATAAAAATAAAATTAAAAAATAAAAATAAGTAGATTTTAATTTTCTAAGAATAACAGTTAGTGATTGCCTGCTAATGCCAGATAGTGTTTTTAATATTGTGTGGTTAAAAAGCGAAGCGATTATAAGTAGTTGTAGCTTTTTATAAATCAAGGTACTTGGAGTTGTATCTTACAATTGCATGCACAAGCATCACAAACAATCTTAACCACTAATTGTAGGATATAACTACCCTCTAAATTGTTTAATATTACTAGTCACAAAGAATAAGCTAGTTATTATCAAAGCAACTTTTTTATTGTGCAATAGTAAATAATTAAATAATGCTTATATTTTTAGTATTAATAAGTAGTTTTTATTGATTATGTTTTTTTATTGTTTGCTTCTTATTTTTATTTTTTAATTTTATTTTTTAATTTTTATAATTATTATATTTATTATCTATAATTCTTGCTAGCTACTTATGAGAAATAAATTGAAAAGCACAAATATTTATTTGCACTTTTTTAACTTTTTGTTAGTAATTAGAATTGTAAAACTTTTTTTATATATTTATTCTAAATATTTATTTATTTTTAACCTTTATTTTTATTAATATTATTTTATCTCTATTATTTATATTATCATGATTTTATTCTCTTCCGGATTCGAACCAAAATATGCACTTTAGAAGAATGCCGTTCTAACCATTGAACTAAGAGAATTTATATTACAATTAATCCTATATTTTTTTTTTAAAGAAAGAAGCAGAAAAAAATATAAATGCATTTATATTTTTTATTAATTAAAGTATAGATTATAATATATAATTGGACTATAAATTCAGTGTATTAGGTATACAAATAAAAACATTATATTATGGTTATTATGCTGCTTGCTTTGCTTTGTTTTTGTTTGAGAATCAATGCTTTTACCTGCAAATAGTATTGTTTAGCTATTTGTTTGTGTTAAATAGTCACTATTTAATTTTATATGCTTATATTAAAAAAATATAATAAATTTTACTAGTATTATAATATATTGAGCATAAAAATAATAATAAAAATAGAAATATAAATAGATAATCAAACTATAAGAATAAAAATGAAAAGCATAATATTTTTTTTTTTTAATTATTGCTGTTGTTTACTTAGTACTAGATCTGCTTTGCTAGTATTAAGTATTACTTGCTTGTGATTCTATTAAAAAACTAACTATTGTTTCAACCAATACGGTAGGAACCAACCACTAGCAAAGCAAATTTATTTAATACTAATAATAATTTGTGGATGGATCCTATAAATGACTGAGTTGACCAGACTCGAACTGATATAAGCCATTACCAAAAAATGGTGTTTTTCCAAATTAAACTACAACTCATAGTAATATAATTCATATATTGTTAAAGGTAAATTTTTTATTTTTAATTTATTTAAAAACTTATTAAGGATCATATTAATTATTTCATACTATTAAAATTTTACATATTTTAGCTAAGCAGCGTAGCTTTATTTGTATTAAAATTTCTAAAACACTAAAAAAAACAAAAATAAACATTTCTATAATGCACAAATTATTATTTTTTAGTTTGCTAACTAAAAACCAGCGCTGCTTTTACAATAGGTGCTGGTTTGTAATAATAATAAGCCGCCCAGAGTTGCTTTATAAATATAAATATTAAACTAGATATCACTACTATTAAAAATATTATTATTTCTTAGATATAGATAAGAAAACATTTGATAGAAATATTAAATAATTTACAATAATGAATAAATTTTAATTATAATAATAAATTTATTATGTTATAGAAAATTAAAAAACAAAAACAAAAATAGGGCTATGTTATATTATTGTTATGCTAGCGCTGGATAAATATAAATATAATTATAAATATAAATAGTAATAATATTAATATTAATACTATTACAAGTGTTCTAGGGTTTTCTAGATAAATTAAATAATAAAATATTATAATAAAGAATTATAATAATAATTTATATAAATTTAAACCTAATTTTATTCCTTTTTGGTTTTATTGTCAACCTACAATTATAAAGAAGAAATAGCCTTACTTTGTTTAATTTATTATTTTAATTAGCTTTTCATTTTACTTAATCTATAATAAATAATGCCGAAAACTGGAATTGAACCAATATCAAAATCTTACAAGGAATCCGTTTTACCAATTAAACTATATCGGCTGATTAGTATAGATTTTTTCTGCTAGTGCTAGGTAGTATCCACTTAATAGCTTTTATTGTTTATAATAATAAAATTATAATTAATTAAAAAAATAGATTATTACTAGTATATAAAAACTGCTTGAAAGGAAAAAACAAAACAAAACAAAAAAACAAAACAAAAAAACAAAAAACAAAAAACAAAAAACAAAAAACAAAAAAGTTTTTTATATTAGTAGCTAGCACAATAGATGCTAATTGTTGCTTATTATTTTGTAATTGATTTTCTAATAGTTATAGCTGCAACCATCAAGCAATTATTACACAAAAAAGTACAAGTACCGTCATGCCATACAAGAAAAATAATAAAAAACAAAAAACAAAAAATAGAATAAGTTTAAGTTTGTTTATAAAAATAAACAAACTACTTATGATTAAAAAAAAAAAAGTTTTACTATTATTAGGATTATTTTTACAAATAGAATTTTTATTTTTGTTAGTGCCCCGTGAGAGAATCGAACTCCCATCACTATCTCTTCAGGATAATACTTTTACCACTAAGCAAACGAGGCTTATTTTTATTTAATTTATTTTTTTATTTATGATTTGATTTATGTATGTGTCGCTAGATATTTTTCCATACAAGAAATATTCAACAAATTAGTAGCTTAATCTTATATATTTTTTTATATTTTTTTATCTAAATAAAAGGCTGGTTGTGCTAGCTACTATTATTATTTTGGTGTAATTAATTAATTGCTAGTTTTAACGAGAACAGGTGAAATCAACCTTGGATTAATAAAAAACAAAAACAAAAAACTACTTACTGTAATTAAGGATTGGTGTAGCATTGATAACATAAGTTAAGTAGTCAACTGCTGTTATGAAAATTAGCAAAAAGCAACCAAGAACAAAATTTTATTTATTGTTGTGATAACAAACCAAAACCCTAAGCAAGAACAAATAATAATACATTTGTAGACACAATACAAATAAAACTTATAAACAAACAAATAAAATGAGATCTTTAAAAAGTCACGTATTACTTAGACTAGTAAATTCTTATATTGTTGATTCACCTCAACCTGCTAATTTAAGTTATTTATGGAATTTTGGATCTTTATTAGCACTTTGTTTAATCATACAAATATTAACCGGTGCATTTTTAGCCATGCATTACACACCTCATGTAGATTTTGCTTTTAATAGTGTTGAACATATAATGAGAGATGTAAACAATGGTTGGTTAATAAGATACACTCATGCTAATGTAGCTTCATTTTTTTTTATCTTTGTATATATGCATGTAGGGAGAGGATTATATTATGGTTCTTATAAATCACCTAGAGTGTTAGTTTGGTCTATAGGAACAATAATTTTAATTTTAATGATGGCCATAGCTTTCTTAGGTTATGTGTTACCGTATGGTCAAATGTCATTATGGGGTGAATTTTGTGCCCGAAATGATTATAATTTTATAAATATAGAATCAAACCTTTTATTTTATAATTTAATATTACCTATTAAAGGTCTTAAAAAATTAAAATCTAATCAAAGAATAGGACCTCATAATTATGAAATTCTTTCTATTTTAATTGGATCTTTATTAGGTGATTCTTATGCAGAAAAACATGGAAATGGTACAAGAATTAGTTTTCAACAGGAAGAATCTAATTCTTCTTATTTATTTTGGTTTCATAAATTTTTAAGTGAAAGAGGTTATTGTAATGAAACATTACCTAAAATAACAACTAGACTAGGTAAAAAAGGTAAAATTAGGAAAATATCTAGATTTAAAACTTATACTTATTCTAGTTTTAATTGAATTCAGGAAATGTTTTATGTAAATAATGTAAAAATAATACCTCAAAATATTTCATTATATTTATCACCTATAGCTTTAGCTGTATGGATCCAAGATGATGGTGGAAAATTCTCATCTGGTTTAAAAATAGCTACTAATAGTTTTACATATGAAGAAGTAAATTTCTTAGGAGAAGTCTTAAGAAATAATTATAATTTGAAAGTCTCTGTGCATAAAGCTGGTGCTTTAAATCAATATAATTTATATATTTCTAAATATTCTATACCTAATTTAGTAGAAATAATTAAACCTTATTTACATCCTTCTATGTATTATAAATTTAATGGTTATATTTAATAAATTAAATCATAGTTTTATCACTAGTAAATTTGCAATATATGTTTAGAAAAGTTTACGTTTGATGTGATAAAGCGATATCAATGAAAACGGTTAAAGAATAATTTTAAGACCGTCGGTTTAACATAAAATCGCTACAGACTGGCTCATTGATAGGTGCCTGAAATGGTGCTTAATGTACAGTCGAAATCTTTATATTAAATAATTTAATATCACAAGGCTAACTAATAATTTTAATATGAATCTAAATTTAATTTAGATTTAGTTTAGTACAGGGATAAATCAGTTTTTTGATTAAACAAAGATTTATTAAAGATTTGGCAACCGTTATTACGAATTTATTATCAGCTATCCCTGTATTCGGGCAAGATATAGTAGAATTAATTTGGGGAGGTTTAAACACAGAAGAACCACAATATGGTGACGTATTGTTAAAAATTTTGCTTAATGCTGGAACATCCCCTATTTTTGGAATTATATACGGTTTATTTTTAATTTTATTAACTATTAGCGTGAAAACTATAATAACATGGGGACAATCAGCAGGGGTTAGAAGTATTTCTACTTCAGAAGCCTCTCAGAGACTACACGCAGAAGATCTAGTAAAAGATCCTTATTATATAACCGGATTTTCAGATGGAGAAGCTTGTTTCCATATTTCTGTATTAAAAAATAAAAATTATAAAACAGGATACGTTGTTTTACCTATTTTTTCTATTCAATTACATATTAAAGATCATCTATTATTAGAACAAATTAAAAAATTTTTTCAAATTGGTACACTTCTAGTTAAAATAAATAAGACTGGTAATCCTACTGTAATTTATTCAGTTCAATTTATTAAAGATATTAATAATTACATTATACCTCATTTTGATAAATATCCTCTCCTAACTAAAAAAAGAGTTGATTACTTTTTATTTAAGGAAATTGTTAATTTAATAAATAACAGTAAACATTTAAATCTGGAAGATTTAAGAGAAATAATCGCCTTAAAAGCTTCTATGAATAAGGGTTTAAATAAAATTATAGAGATTAAAAAAAAATATGAATTACGGAAGAAATGGGGAAAAATAATATAAATTTACGTACTAAATTTTATAATTCTATAAGGAATACGGACCCAGCTGGGGTTTTTTCCTGTACAGATAAAAATAATAAAAAGGATCTTTTTTTAACATATGCTTATATCGTTGGTTTATTTGAAGGTGATGGTTTTTTTACTATTACAAAAAATGGGAAATACTTAACATATGAGTTAGGGATTGAACTTTCTATTAGAGATGTACAATTAATATATAAAATTAAAAGCTTATTAGGAATTGGAGTAGTAAGTTTTAGAAAAATAGGTCAGGTAGAAATAGTATCTTTAAGAATAAGAAATAAAAATCATCTTAAAAATTTTATATTACCTATCTTTGATAAATATCCTATGTTTTCAAATAAACAATACGATTATTTAAGATTTAGAAATGCTTTACTTTCAAATATTATATATTCTACAGAATTACCTGAATATTCAAGACCTAATAAAATTTTAAATGATGTTACATCAATAATAAATGCATCTTATTTTCCAGCCTGGTTAATTGGATTTATAGAAGCCGAAGGTTCTTTTAGTTTTTATAAAAAAAATAATTTATATCTTGTAGCAAGTTTTGATATTAGTAAGACAGAGGGGGTAGTTATAATATCAGCTATTAAAAAATATTTGTCTTTTACAACAAGTATTTACACAGATAAATTTAATAATTCTAAATTAAAAGTATCCGGTGTCAGATCTATAGAAAATGTTATTAAGTTTATAGATAAAGCACCAGTTAAATTATTAGGATATAAAAAATTACAATATTTATTATGAATAAAACAATTACGTACAATAGATAAATATTCAAATAAAATAAATATACCTTCAAACTATTAAGCATATATTAGATTATGATATAGTCCGATCAATAATTAAATTTATTGAGTGTAGTGAGAGTAATTAAATTTAAATTTTTAATTATGGTGACTACCAACATAAATGCTCAGTGAATAATGCGACATTAAATAGATTTTTTTCTTTACATTATTTATTACCTTTTGTATTAGCTGCTTTAGCTGTTGCCCATTTAATTGCTTTACATGTACATGGTTCAAGTAATCCAAATGGAGTTACATCTAATGGGGATAGATATGCAATGCACCCTTACTTCGTATTTAAAGACTTAGTAACTATTTTTGCATTCTTTTTAGTTTTAGCTATAATTGTTTTCTTTTATCCTAATTTATTAGGTCACTCTGACAATTATATCCCCGCCGATCCTATGGTTACACCAGCTTCAATAGTACCAGAATGGTAATGTGTAAAACAGATGCCATGCTTAAGAGCAATCTTTTGAATAATTTACTTCACTGTATGCTGGAAACTCCTAAAGCTTTAAATACTTTGTATTAAAAAGTTTAATTTTAATTATAAAGTGAAAATTTTTAAGATGAAACAATGGACAATCAGCAGGAAACCAAAATTTATTTATTAAAAAAGTAGGATCCTTAGAGACTATACGTGAAGCTCCTATATTATTAAAAATTTATAGGATGAAGATATAGTCCAACCGCTATTGAAAGATAGTGGGTTATATTAATTTATATTTATGATCTGACAACTTCTATAAGTTTATTATGTACAAAAAAATACACTACTAAAGTTAAAAAAAGACTAACTTTAGTCGATAGATCTAAATTTATTATTGGTAATCCTTTAAATGAAATAATAATTGGTTTATTATTAGGTGATGGTCATATTCAACAAAGAAATTTGAGTAAAAACACTAGATTTATATACGGTCAAAGTAGTTTAAGAGAAAATCATTTAAATTATTTTAATCATATATTTGAATTATTTAAGCCTTTTTTATCCCAAGACTTTAAATTAAAATCAAGATCCTTTACTGATAAAAGATCAGGTCAAACTTATGGTTCTGTTAATTTTCAAACTTTAACACTACCTTGTTTTACCTATTATCGGGATTTGTTTTATCTACAAAAGACTAAAATAGTACCTTTAAATATAAATCAATTATTAACACCTAGAGGATTAGCATATTGGATAATGGATGACGGTTCCCTTAAAAATAAGGGTTTACATCTTAATGTTTATGCTTTTTCATATGAGGACGTGGTTCGTTTAAAAAGTACAATTGAAAATTTATTCGGATCCGATATTACTATTAAATGCTCTATTCATAACCATAAATCCGGTTACAGATTATATATTTGGGAAGAAAGCATGAAAATAGTTAAAAATGAAATATCCCAGTATATACATAAAGATATGTTATATAAAATGAATCCAAAAAATTAATATCAAATGATCTATTACCTTTTTATGCTATATTAAGAAGTATTCCTAATAAATTATTAGGAGTAGTAGCAATGTTTGGATCATTATTAATATTATTAATATTACCTTTAGTGGATCTTTCTAGAATTAGAGGTTCCACATTTAGACCTTTGATGAAATTAGCTTTCTGGTTTTTTGTTGTAGATTTCTTTATTTTAATGTGGATTGGTTCTCAACACCCTGATTCACCTTATTTAGAAATTGGACAAGTGGCAACTGCTTTTTATTTCGCTTGGTTCTTAATTTTTGTACCTTTAATTGGATTAAGTGAAAATACTTTAATGGATATTTCTAATGAAAAATAAATTATACCCCCACCCTTAAATAAGACTGCTTGCTTCTTATTTTAATACTATACTTATTATTATTAGGTAATTAAAATATAATAATTTTTATAGCCAATAACCAACAATAATTTGTTACCAGTTGCAGCAAAAAAAAAAACTTTATTATTAAGTAGCTTAATGTATAAACAAGCTTGATTTATTATAAATAAATAACTTTGTTTTTATAAGGATCCCAGAATAAAATAAAGGTTCGAATCCTTTACTACTTAGATTATATATCTAATAAATTAGATAATTAAGTTTATTATTTTATTTAGTTATATGAGAATATACCCCAAAGATAAATCTTAAGAGTCCTTTTAATTAATTAAATTATTATATTAACTAATTTAATAAAAATTTAGTTTTACAATTAAAACTGATTGTTAACAATTAAGGTTACTTAAATTACAAAACTTTTTATTATAATAAGATACAAACTTAAAAAAAAAATAGTTTCGTAAACAGGCACTAAAAACAAAGTTATAATTCTTGCACTAATTATAGATTTAACAATTATTTGTGAATTTTTTGCCCTAGTTGTATCCAATAAATTTATTTTACAAGAAGCTTTGTTAAAACCTACAAAAATAAATAATAAAAATAATTATAATAATAAAAATAATAAAAGTTTGAGCAAGCAAAACTAAAAATATAATAGTAATTAGTAAATTAAGATTAAATAAACAAAACCAATTATAAATAAATATGATGTTATTTATTTCAAATTTTTATACCATATTTAATGATGCCCCTCAACCATGGCAATTAGGTTTCCAAGATAGCGCTGCACCAGGTTTTACAGGATTAGTAACTTTACATAATACTATAGGTTTCTATTTAATTGTTATAAGTATCGCTGTTTCTTGGACTATATTTTCTTTAGTTTATTATTATAGCGAAAAAAATAACCCTATTGCTCATAAATATTTAACACACGGTACAGTATTAGAATTAATTTGGACTATCACTCCAGCTTTAATTTTAATAGCTATTGCTTTTCCTTCATTTAGATTATTATATTTAATGGATGAAGTAATATCACCAACTTTAACTATTAAAGTAGTAGGTCATCAATGGTATTGGTCATATGAATATTCAGATTTTATCACAGATAGTGGAGAATCAATTGATTTTGATTCATATATGATCCCTGAATCAGATTTAGAATTAGGTCAATTTAGATTATTAGATGTTGATAATAAGCTTATAATTCCGGTAGATTGCCATATTAGATTAATTATAACCGGTTCTGATGTATTACATTCTTTTTCTGTACCTTCATTAGGACTTAAATTAGATGCTGTACCTGGTAGATTAAATCAAGTTTCTTTCTTAGCTGAAAGAGCCGGAACTTTCTATGGACAATGCTCAGAAATTTGTGGTGTTTGGCATGGATTTATGCCTATAGTGGTTGAAGCTGTGTCTTCTCCTGATTTCTTAGTTTGGATTGATTCTGCTTCTCAATAATTTATATTTTTAAAGGATTAAAAATTTTATAATATAATTGGCCTTGCTTTTTATATTTCTAAGTAGAAAAAATTAAAAATAAAATTAAAATAACTAATAAAAATAAGTAGCACCAGCAACAATAATTAAGAATAAAAATTAAATATATTTAAAGTTATTACTTAATACTAAATACTTAGAAAAGCAGTTCTATTTATTGTTATTCAAAGCTAGTTACACTACACAATACAATTCAATACAATAAACACAACACAATATCACACAAACAAGGTTACTACCAAGTATATTAGCATAATAAAATAAATGCAAATAATAACTTTTATTTGTTTATTTTATTTGTAGATTTAATTATAATATTTATATTTTTATTTATTTTATCCCCCCTTATTTTTCCTATTTACTACTTGTTTTTAGGTATCTGCTATTAGCGTTTTATTTTTAAGGAGTATCATTAATATAAGCAAGCTACATTAGTTGTTATTTTCAAGCTAGCTACTTATTTATCGCTTCTGATTATTCTTAATCTAGATATTGGTATTTATAAATAGCTGGGATTATCATTATCATTTAAATTATCATTATAAATTCAGGGCCTACAAAAACAAAGCAAGCATTCATAAGTAACTAGTTTGAAAATAAGAATAAAAATAAGAATAAATATAAGAATTAGTATAAGTAGCTTTTATTTTATGCCTGTTACATGTGGTATTTTATTTCATTAAAACCTTATTTGTTTTATTTTAAAAAAACAAAAAATAAAATTAAGGTAAAAATAGAAATAATTAAATCTTTTTATTTTAAATTATTATTCCCTTAACTTTAGTTCTTTGCATAGCTAAACTACTTTCCTTTTTTAATTACGGAAAGTAATGAGTATTTAATAAAATATATGCAAAAGCTGATTGTGCAACTAAAATTTATATTATCTACACTATTAGCTATAGCAGAGGAGGTAAACCAAAACTAAGTTTTTATGTTAATTTCTAGCTTATTATTATTATAATTATTATTACTATTAATATAATTAGAATAATTATTATAATTAAACCGAAGGGTGTTAACACTCCTTATAATAAAAATAAAAATCTAAATAATATCAAATGTATTTTAGATTATAGTTTTAAAATTAAATAGCCTTTAAATAAATTAATTTTATTCTTCTAGTTCTCACATTAAAGATTCTCCACTAAGATAGCTTTTAAATTAAGCGCTTTAGCTACAGCTGCTAGAATTATAATAATCAACAATAATAAGTATAACTAGTGCAGCTGAAATAAGTGATATATAGAAGCTAGCGAGGGTTGTGATGGTTGCTTGTTCAGTATTTAGCATACTAATAAAAACTAATAAAGATAAAAAAATAGAGTAGCATATCAATAATCAATCTAAACTCCGATTAATTCTATAAACTATAAAAAAATTTAGTTAAAAATAATAATGAGGGGGTGTTTAATTTTAATTTTTATCCTATTATTAAGTTAATTTTTTTTAATGATTAAATTATATTTAATTTATTTAGTTTAATACAATAAATTATTATTTATTAATTATAACTTTATTATTTATTATTTATTATTTATTATTCCTAATAAGAAGAATAAAAAGCAAGCAGCGTTTTTAAGTATAAAATATTCAGTAATCAGTAAATACTTTTGTTTGTTGTGTATTAGCAGCTTTTAAGATCATCGTTTTAACAGCGTTGCTTTGATTTATACTAGTAACCAACAAGATTTTTAAGTATTACCCCAGAAATATACTGCAACAAATAAGAATAGCCAAACAACATCCACGAAGTGCCAATATAAAATACTTGATTCAAAACCATTGTGGTGTTTTGTAGTAAGTTGGTAATTAATAATTCTAATTAAAGCAACAGCAATAAAAAGAGTCCCAATTATAACATGTAAACCATGTAAACCAGTAGAAGCATAAAATGCTGATCCATATACACCATCAGACATAGTAAAACCTGCTTCAGAATATTCAAAATATTGTAAACCAGTAAATACTATTGCTAAAATAATAGTTACGATTACACCATCAATAGCAGCTTTTCTATTTCCAGCTATTAAAGCGTGGTGTCCATAAGTAATAAAAGCTCCACTAGATAATAATAAAAAAGTATTTAATAGTGGTATTGCAAAAGGATCTAAGGGAGTAATACCTAATGGAGGCCAAGCCCCACCTATTTCAATAGCAGGAGATAAACTAGAATGAAAGAAAGCCCAGAAAACAGATAAGAAAGCGAAAATTTCACTAACAATAAATAAAATTACACCCATCATTAATCCGTTTTTTACTTCTTTGGTATGGTGACCTAAATAAGTTGCTTCTATTACAACGTCTCTAAACCATAAAATCATACCATATGTTGTTAAAATGAAACCTATACTTAATATATATCCTCCATATGTATATCCATGCATATATAATACTGCCCCTATTGTTAAATTTAATAAAGAAAATGAAGTTAAAATAGGCCAAGGTGAAGGATCCACTAAGTGAAATGGAAAATGTTGAAATTTAAAAATGTTATTTGTCATAAGAATTAATTAATTATTAATTTAAATTATTGTTTTTATTATTATTATTTATTGTGTTGTAGCTAGCAAAAAACAAAAAACAAAAAAATAAACACTATTTTTGTGTAAAGAGTGCTAGATTTTTATTTGTTAATGCTTGCTACTTAACTTAAAAAAGGTATCTTTAATTAATGAAATTATAATAAATCATTAAAAAGAAAGCTTTATTCTAGTAGACTTATAATTATTATAATTATTAGCAAGCATTAATTTTTTTAATCAATAAATAATTTAATTTATTTTACTCTAATTTTTTATAAATACCAAGCAAATCGTTATTGTTCTTCAATCAAAGAATTATTATTATAATAATAATAAAATATAATACATAGTGATAAAAAGTATAACACTTTATTGATAATAAGCTAAAATATATTGTATAATCGTCGGTCAAAAATTATTTATTTTTATAATAAATTTAAAGGACACCTACATTATATTTTTAATTATATTATTAATATTAATATTAATAATAATAATTAGCGTCAATAAACAATAATATTATAATTTTTTTAACATAAAAATGTTAAGTTTTAGTTGGTTGCTTCAAATTTTGTGTGGGCACTGATAATTTATATCACTGATTAATGATAATAAATAATTAATAAGTCTATAGGTAAAAGCTTTTTTGTTTTTTGTTTTTTTAGTTCTAGGTGTTACTTATTTGTGCTTTTTTAATAAATAAAAAAGGTAGCAGGTTAATAAGTAATATATTTAACCGATGTTTGCTTATTGTTTATCCAGTTCTACTATAATATAACATAACATAATATAATAAAATAAAAATAGTATAAAATAAAAATACAAATATAAATTAAATAAAAATAAAGCAAGTCTAGAAATAAGTAGCTTATGTTGATCCTTATCAGATTTGAACTGATCCTGACTCCTTGAAGGGGAGTTGTACGAACCACTATACGAAAGGACCGTTTAAATATTCTTTTTATTAGGTAGGTAAAACATTGATTATTAACAATAGAAATATAGCAGATCCAACTAATTTATTTGATTATTTATTTTTAGTTTATTTTTTTAGTTTATTTGATTACTGATAACCAACAACAAAATAAAGATTACGAGCCCTTCCAGATTCGAACTGGAACAACTCTAATTGACAATTAGATGCTCGACCTATTAAGCTAAGGGCCCTTTGTAATTCATAATTATAAAATGAAAATTAATAAGTGATAATATTATAATTTTTTTTTTCTAAATTAATTAAATACTTAGTATTCTTATTTTTTGTTTTTTTATATTTATTCTTATACTTATAATTTAAAATAAGTAGTTGCTTGGTGGTGACTACTTATTAATCAAGCTGCTGTAATTAAAACAGTAGCAATTGTTGTTGCAACTAGCAAACCTTGCTAGATTATCTTTTATAATTATTTTTTTTTTAATAGCTTTCTTTACTATTATAATTCTAATAAAATTAAAGTAAATTAAAAATTTGCTATATATCCTAAGTAGTATTTGGTAGTATTAGCAAACCAACAATAATTGTTAAATATAACTAGGATAGTTGATTATAATTAACTAAAGCTACCTGCTTATATATTTTTATGTATTAGCTAAAGCAGCAGAGGGGGTTCATCATTAATTCTATTTATTTCAGTTTTTAATTAAATAAAGTTTTTTTTATTCAAAATTGTTATTGTTTTCTTACAATTGTTTATTATAATTATACTTAAAATAGAATAGATTCAAATACAAGAATAGTATTAATTAGTCTGTTTTACTTATGAGTAAAGTAATAAGAAAGCCATCATTAATGCAAATAGTCCAGTTGCTTCTGCTAAGGCAAACCCTAAGATAGCGTAAGTGAATAACTGTCCTCTTAATTGAGGATTTCTAGCTGTAGCTATAATTAAAGAACCGAAAACAGTTCCAATTCCTGCTCCAGCACCGATTAATCCTGAACAAGCTACTCCAGCTCCAATATATTTTGCTGCTGCTAACATAATAAATTTATTATTATCAATTGATAGTGTCTAACATATTAAAGGTTAATCAAAAAAAAAAAAGTTAGTTTTTATTTAATACTCTTTTATAATTATTTTATTATTAGCTGAGTTCATTATTAAATTTTTATTTATAAAGTATTACTTTGTGTAATATAAGCTATCTATGTTGAAGACATAAGAATAAATAAGACATAATAACTTTAAATACTTAATACTTAGAAATGCTACTATAAATATTTAATATAATAAAAAATAGTTTGTTGTGCCTTACTAGCCTAACTATGTATTAATTTTGTAAATTAAAAACAAAAAACAAAAAATAAGTAGTGCTGTTTTTTATATTCTAATTACCTTCGTAAGCAAACTAATTAAAATCAAAAATCTTTCTAATATTGTCTTTTTAATTACAATTATACAATAATAAGTTTTGTTGTGGTTGTATTAGATTCAATGCCTAATTATTAAAAAAACAAAAAACAAAAAATTAAAAACAAAAACAAAAACAAAAAAAGCCGGTATAAGTTAAGTTAGCTTGCAAAGCTAGCACAAAAAATAAAATTAAAGTAAATTTAAAAATAAATAAATATATATAAAAGTATCGATGATAATCATATAGTAACATCAAAAAAGAATAAAAAAAGTAATTCAAAGGGGTTATTAAGGAAAACTAAGGCAAATTTATACAAAAGGAGGTCACAACCAAAAGCTTACCCAATAATCATTCAGTATTAAAAATAATAAATGAAACTGTTTATTGGTATTCAGAACAGTAAGCGATCCTAAGGTAAATCTTTTAAAAATAACTTCCTGAAGTAAAACATTTTATTAAGGAAAGGAAAGGAAATCAACCGAGACTCCGAAAGTAATGGTGAGTGAAATCGGACTAGCCTATTTTGTTTTATGAATTGAAGGGATTTTTATTAAAAATCCAGGAATATTAACTATTATATTCTCTTATTTTTTAATAAAAAATATTAGAAAAATAATAATAATATTTCACCATAGAAGGTAAATCGAGTCCTGTAGAAATATAAAACAAAAATTAAAATTTAGAAATTTAAATAATAATTAAGTAAATAATTATTTTATTATTATATAATAAATTTAAAAATTACATTTAAATATTAATTAAAACTAAAACTCATTTATAAAAAAAAGTCTTTTTTATTTTATATAGAATAAAAAAATTATAAATAAGTATTCTAGATTGGAGTACGATGAGAGATAACTTGTCGGAATAAAGGGGAACCATCCTCTAAGGCTAAGTATTATAAATTTAGCGATAGTGAATAAGTACTGTAAAGGAAAAGTTTGAAAAGCATGTAGTATACAAATATTTGATTATTAAAATAAAATTTATTTTAATAATTAATGCGGTGAAATAGACCATGAATTAGTAACTCTATAAGCAGTCGAAATTCTATTATGAATATAAAATATTTAAGAATAACGGCGTACCTTTTGCATAATGGGTCAGCAAGTTAATAGGAGTAGCAAGGTTAAAAGCCCTAGCGAAAGCGACTGGACTATAAATTATTGTTTTTATTTAATATAAAAATATAATAATAATTATAATAATATACATAGTGATGGATAAGTTACTTCTATTAGACCCGAAGCCAGGTGATCTTACCAAGACCAGATTATAATGGATCGAACGGTTGAATGTTGCATTATTCTCCGATGAGTTTTGGTAAGCGGTGAAATGCCAATCTGACCTGGTGCTAGCTGGTTTTCTACCGAAACATATTTAAGTATGATGTCTACAATAATATAAAAACATAAATTTATGGAGGTACAGCAAGGCAATTCCCAACAAATTTAAGGTAAAACAATAAATTTTCTTGTTTTTTGTTTTATATTTTTATAATAATAAAAATTCTATTTATAAGATAAAATAATTAATTAAATTAACTTTAAGTAGCCTTATCTGCGTTCAGGTTGCGGGGATCTAGACAATCTTACCTTTGGAAGCGAATCTCGGAATTACATAAATTGATGGTAGATATTCAGACTGCTCATGCTAAGTTGGGCAGTCAAGACGGAAACAGCCGAGAACACTGATCAAGGTCCCAAATGATTGTTAAGTGAAATTAAGGACGTAGCAATATCGAATACAGCTGTGAAGTGAGCCTGGCAGTCGCTACTTATAATGATCGTATGTAACAACGCATCAGCAGTCTAGATAGTAGCGCCGAAAATTTAACGGGTCTTAAACAATCAACCGATATCGTGTTGGTTAATAATAATAAATTTGTTATTAATCTAGGTAGTAGAACATTCAGTAAAACTTTAAATCAAATAGTGTTTCATTATTTTGTAGGATACTGAAGAGAGAATGCTGACATGAGTAACGTAAAAAGAAGTTATAATACTTCTCGCCGAATACGAAAGGGTTGCAAATAGGAAAGGTTAATCCGTTTTGTTTTAATGCGGCCTCTAAGGGATGTAGCTAAAGCTACTACTGATGAGTCTATAATAGAAAGTCTAATATTTAAAAAATAGACCAGGAAATTAATATTATATTACTACCGTACCCTAAACCGACACAGGTTCGTAGGTAGAGAATACTAAGGCGTAGAGCTAAAAGTTGTTAAGGAACTCGGCAAGATCACCTCCTAAGTTTGACGACAAGAGGGACCGTTATAAGCTAGTTTATTTATATTCTTATTTTTTTATTAATTTAAATTAATATTGCTAATACATAAAAAAATCACTTATAACGGTGACACAAAATCGGAGGCCACGACTGTTTACTAAAAACACAACACAGTGCAATCATTAATATGATAGTATACTGTGTGAAATTTGCCCGATGCCATTAATATAAGAGCGATCATGGTTTTCTGTGATTAATCGAAAATCTGGTTAATAGCGGTCTTAACTATGAGGATCCTAAGGTAGCAAAATAAATTGGCCTTTAAATGAGGTCCGGTATCAATAATGTAACGATGGTCTCACTGTCTCTACAACTTGCTCAGTGAAATTGAATTACGCGTGCAGATGCGCGTTGCCTTCAGGGGGACGGGAAGACCCTATGCAGCTTTACTGTAGTTAGTTATCATATGAATCTAGAACAATCAAAATTAATAGTGAATAGGGAAGTCGATAGACAAATAGTGGAAACCTTAAAATTCTGATTGGGTTTATGTTTACCTTAAATTTAATAAAAAAAGGGAGAGTTTACTAATTGGCAGTTTGACTGGGGCGGTCGTCTTTAATAGAGTAGCAAAGTACATCCAAATATTTCATTTAAAACTAAAAATTTATTGTTTTATAAATTTTATCACAAAAAACTTTATTTTATTTTAGTATAATTTAAAGTAATAATTAATTTAATTAATTAACATTCTAAATTTTTCTTTCTAATCATTAATTTTATAAGGTATAGCTAGAAATTGAATGGAGATCAATCAACCAGTGATGGGTTGCGCAGAGTTCAATGGCGATAAGCATGCTTAACTGAAAGACTTAAAAGTCGCACAGATACGTAAGTAGGGCATAGTGACCCCTCGCTATAATATGGGATAGACGGGGATCAATTAATAAAAGTTACGCTAGGGATAACAGGCTGATCGCGGACGAGAGTACACATTGTCTCCGCGGTTTGGCACCTTTTTATTTAAAAAAAAAAATCAAATAAATATAATTATATTTTAAATTAAATTTATAATAATTAAATTCTAAATACTCTCAATATCTCATTTATATCTTGTAAATTATTACAGTGATCTTAATGAAATATTTATAGAATAGGAGATTATATTTCTATATTTGTTAAAAAAAATACATTGGGGAATCTTAATAGCAATATTAATTTAGAAGTTGGCTATATGCTGGAACACCCTTAGAGCTTTCAATACTTATTTATAAGTGATAATTTTAAAGATTGGGCAATCAGCAGGGAAGTTATAAATTTTAGGTCATAGCGACTGTAGATATTTTAACCCTTCAACGACTACACGCCAACAACCAGAAGCTACATAAATTGTATTCTTTATGCTGGTTGAAGATATAGTCTAAACTTAAATGAAAGTTTAAGAATTACTTATTATATAATTATTTAATAATAATTTTATAAGTAAATAAATGCGATGTCGACTCATCCTATCCTCCGGGGGTAGAAGCTTGGAAGGGTTCGGCTGTTCGCCGATTAAAAGGGTACGTGAGTTGGGTTTAATACGACGTGAGTCAGTATGGTCCCTATCTTCTGGAGGAATAATAGTAAAAAGGGGCAGACCTTCTAGTACGAAAGGATCAATAGGCTGTGTTTCTCTAGTGTACCAATTGTTTGTAATTTTTTTTATTAAAAAAATATGAATGCATAGTTGGGTAGCCACAAACATAATAGATAAGTGCTGAATGTCTATAAAGCAAGAATCTAACCCCTAGATACTAATATGGCTAATATTATTAATTATTGTTATGTTAGGGCGGCTTATTATTAATAAATAAGCAGCTCCAACAAAATAAGTAACATTTAATTTATTTTTTGTTTATTTATATTTATAAATGGATACTAGTTAAATTAATAATTAAAATGAAAGCCTGTAATTAAGAAATAGAACATTTCTAGATAGGTTGCAAATGTACGTACTGTAAAGTATTCAGTTTAGCAATACTAATTTATAAAAATACTTGATGTTTTTGATTATTTATATATATAATAGTAATTTACTTTTCTTTAATTTAATTTTACTTTACTAGTGATAAATATAAAATTTAACTTAACTTAGTTTAACTTCACTTTACAATTAGTAAAAGCATAAAAATTTTACTGTGTTCAATTCTTATTAATAATAATAATTAAAAATAATAATAATAAATGGTTTTAATTTTGTACGAGCACAAGTATTATTTTATTAGACAATTTTATTATAGTATATTTGTTTAATAAATATTTTTATTTATCTAATTTACCTTCTATTTTATTGTTTTATTTATGAATAATAAAAATAATAGCAATGATTATAATAAATATTTATGTAAAATAACAAAACAAGGCATATGATACTAAAATGTAGTATAATTATTATAATATAAAATGATTATTCACAATAGCGAAATAGTGTAACTGGATAGCACTATAGCCTCATGAGCTGTCAATTTAGGTTCAAATCCTGATTTCGCTATAATATTTTTATTCTTAAACTTTTTATCTTATACTGATTTTTAATAAACCTTTAGATAATTTTATACTCTTATAATTTAAATATTCTGTCACACAATACAATCTACCTCTATATTATAATATTAAAATTAAAAAAGATGTTCTTGATGGTGCCTTGGAAAAAGGTAAAGAATTACTTAGGGCAGGAGCAACAGATATTACTCCTAATTTAAATATCGCTGCAGCAGTAGGTAAAGCAGCAGCTGAAGCTTTAAAACATACAGGAGGTATAGCTCCTTTACCTAGAATAGGAGTAGTAGGATCCACTGCCTTAGTTACGGGAGCAGGAACAAAAATTGGAATAGAACTAGGTAAAGCTTCAATGGATAACAAAAAAAAATAAAAAATGAAATTGAAGCATCTAAATTAGATGGAATTTATAAAGATGGAAGAAATTCACCTTCTTAATTTGATAGTGGATTTATACATTCTGTATTAGAAGATAGGGAAATACCTTTAATTATTATGGTTAATGGTTTATGCTATTTAAATTACATAGAATTTAGTTTAATTTTAGGTTTGTTCTCACTATTATTTAGAAAATATTTATTTATAAAAATAAAAAGATTAATTTTAAAATTAAAAAATAAAAATAAAGAAGTTGAAATTATTAACGATTAAAATATAAGTTTAAATAAGGCCTTTAATACTGTAGATAAATATACTAATTATTTAATTTTATTTGTATTTCTATGTTTATTTTTAATTAAGTTTATAAATATTTATTTTAGTAGTAATTTAGCTGTAAATATTTATAGTTTTGTAAAGGTTTATAATCATATTAAAAACAATAACTTTGTTTGCTTATTATTTTATATAAAATATGAATATGTTGTAAAAAAAAATTTTTGATTTTAATTTTTTTTTTTATTTTAAATCTATGTAACAAGAAAAATATTAATAGAAAATTTTTTTACTCAATTTCATAAATTAACTGAAATTAAATTTATTAACATTTTAATGTTAAATTTAAAAATTGATTCTTTAAATATTCCCCCTATAATTATAGTTTTATTTACATTTACAATTAGTAATTTATTAGTTTTCATGGTAATTGATCTTCTACTAGGTATGAATAAAATTACTTATTAATTTATTATTTACCTAAAATAAATAAAATACTAAAATCAAACATAAATATCAGTTTATTAAAGTAACTGTTCCATTCAATGAATTAACTGAAATTAAATTTATTCAGGTTTAATGTTAAACTTTAAACTTAATTATTTAAACACCATATTGTTTGCTATGATTGCAAGCTAACCAATTCAAAAGCTTAAAAAGAATTAAAAAATAAATTAAAAGAACAAGTAAAAGAAAGTAAAATTTATTAATTAATATAAAAAATAATAAATACTTAAAACCAAGAAACAAACTTACTATTGCGTTTATTATAATATAATTGTAGTAAGACTGAATAAAAATAATTATTATTTACAGGGAAAGTTATGATTTTTATCTCTATCTTAACATTAATAGTGGCTAAGGCCCTACCTTTAATACACATATCAACAATACATTTTACTAGAGTATCGGCTATAATATTCATTTTTTCTGGGGTATTAACTTTTAATACTTTTTATATTCAGTCAATTGGATCAGGACTTGGTATATATAGCGGATTATTACAAATTAATATCATTAACCAAACAATGGAAATATTTATATATTTTATTGGTTCATTAATATTAATTGCTTGGCCTTTAATATTAAACAATAATACAAATATTTTACCTATTGTAGCTTCAGAAAATAATAACACAAATACAAAAATTGTGCCCACACAAAACAATTATATCAGTGTAAATATCAGTAATAAAGAAAATACACAATATTCCACAGATTATTCTTTAATAGTCTTATTTAGTACATTAGGATCTTCCTTATTAATCTCTAGTTATGATTTAATCTCCATGTATTTAAGTATAGAATTACAATCTTTTGGATTATATGTACTATCAACTTTATATAGAGATTCAGAATCATCTACCAATGCCGGATTAAAATATTTTTTATTAGGTGGTTTATCTTCCTGTTTAATATTATTAGGTAGTGGTTTAATTTATTCTTATACCGGAATAACAAATTTTGAATCTTTATATCATTTAATATCAGTATCAGAATTAAATTATATTATTCAAGGATTAAGTTTAGGTTTAATTATTATTTTAATTGGATTTTTATTTAAAATATCTGCCGCACCTTTACATAATTGGTCTCCAGATGTATATGATGAAACACCGACAATAGTAACAATTTGGTTAACAATTATGCCAAAAATAGCTATAATTTTATTATTATTAGAAATTCAAAGCCAAATAATGAGTATAGATGGATTAATTCCGTTATTAAATAGTATAAATGATTATCAAGAAATTAGTAAAAGTTTAATGAGTCCTTTAAATATTATAGTTATGCCTAGTGCAAATACTTTTTCAATATTAAAAAATTTATTTTTAATAAGTTCTATTTTATCTTTAATAATAGGTACAGTAGTAGGATTAGCTCAAACAAGAATAAAAAGATTATTTGCTTATAGTACAATATCTCATATTGGTTTTATATTATTAGCTTTAGCTATTAATACGGAACAATCTATAGATTCTTTATTATTTTATATTATACAATATACTATTACAAATTTAAATGTTTTTTTAATACTTTTAGCTTTAAGTTATAATTTAACACCTCAAACAAAATTAACCAATTTAACAAACCAAATCTTTCCTTCTAAGTTAAATAAAATTTTTTTAGAACCAGTAAAAGATATAAGATATATTACTGAATTAAAAGGTAAATTTTTTATTAATCCTATATTAAGTTTAAGTTTCTCAATTTGTTTATTTTCTATGGCTGGTATCCCGCCTTTAATTGGATTTTTTTCTAAACAATTTGTTTTATATTCAGCATTAGAAAGCGGGTATTATTTTATCAGTGTAATAGCTATAATAGTAAGTGTTATAAGTGCTTCTTATTATTTAAAAATTATTAAAGTTCTTCATCTTGTTCCTACAATGCAAACAGAAAAAGACAATACAACTAGTGAATACAAAGCAAATGAAAACTTGGCTCTTAACACTGCTGATATTATTTTGCCTATTAATTTAAGTAATAATTTAAATTATAAACAAAGCATAGCAGGAACAATAAATTTAACAAATTTTCACAGTTTTTTAATATCAAGTTTAACTTTATCTATTGTATTTTTTATTTTTAAACCTTCTATTATCTTAAATAGTACACAATTACTATCTTTATCTTTATTTAATAGTTAATGAATAATTTATTTTTTCTTTTTATTTTTGTTCCAATTTTATCTTTTATATTACTAGCTTTAAATGTTTTACTAGCTCCTCATAAACCGGATGAAGCAAAAGTTTCTGCATATGAATGTGGATTTACACCGATATATGGACAAACTAGATCGACATTTCAAATTCACTTTATGATTGTAGCATTATTATTCTTAATTTTCGACCTTGAAATTTTATTATTATTCCCGCTTGCTGTTTCATTATATCAAGTGTCTACTTTTGGATTTACAATTGGAATTGTATTCTTTATTATTTTAACTATTGGTTTTGTATTAGAAATTGGATCTGGAGCTATATCTCTTGCTAATTTTGAAGTAAAAATTAATTCTAATAAATAACTAAAATAAAAATTAATGAATAACTAATATTTATTACCCCTTATCCCATTTTTTGTTTTTTGTTTTTTTTGTTTTTTGTTTTTTGTTTTTTTCTATTTTAATAATAAATATAAATAATTACTTACTTATTATTATTTTAATAAACCTTTAATTTAAAATTTATAATTAATATTTATAATTTGTTAAAGTTTAAAGAAAGATTAGATTATTTTTGTCGTACTTTTTAATTGTAAAAGTTAAAGATCCTAATTTCTAGTACTATTGTGTAATTTCACCCCTAAAGCTAAATAAGACTAAAGAGATATTAAAAATCATGTACTCCATCTTTTTATTAAAAAAAAAAAGTGTTACTATGCAAGCTATCAAAATACGGTTTAATATCTTCTAGTTTAGTTATTAGCGGCTTAGGTATAAATAGGTAATTTTTTTTATAATATAAATCTAGTAAGATAGTTAGTTATAAAAATAGTAAGCTTAAGCGGCCATAGGTTTCATAATATAACTGAATAAATAGTTAATAATAAAATTATTTTACTTTACTTAAAAGCTACTTTTTTGTTTGAGATTCAGAAAAAATTATAGAATATTTTAATTTTTTTATTTATATAAGTTTGGCTTTATTGTTCTTAAAAATTAAAGGAATTAAAAAAATTGTCGAATTCAACTAGTCTAGCTATTGTATTTAACAATTGCTAGCACTCCTTACACTAACACAAAAATTTTTTACTTTAAATTATAAAAAAAAAAGCAACAATTCCCAGATAAAAATAAATATCAAATAAATAAGAATAAACAAAAGTTATTTACGATTCAATCAACAAAACTAGCCTTATTTAATTTATTTATATTTTATCTTATTATTTTTATAGTATCTATAGCTAGTTTTTATTTTTTTTTTAATCACAAGCAAGTACACCTTATCATAAAAACATTTTTGTATGATTAATAAATTTGATTGCAATGCATATTTGCGTTTTATTTATTAGTTATTTTCTTTTTTTTTTTTGCTTTTTTCCTAGCAAACTTTTTAATACAGTTGGAGAATCCTTTTTTATTGTATATTTTTTAATTAAATAATTTTTTTTTTATTAAAGCGCCGCTAGTATTTCTTAATTTTATTATTAAAGCAATTTATTAATCAAAGGTCGGATACTTCTTAATAATACCATTAGTGAAGTAAAAATTAAAAATTGTGCCTATTTAGGTATAATAATATATTTTACCTTTCGCTAGTAATATATAAGTAGCACATAATAATAGGTCTATATTATTACTAGCAAAGCAACCCTTGATTATAAGTTTTATAACTTTGGCTTTAATAATTATAAAAATGGGAACAGGTACCAGAAATAGTTTATTTTTATTACGGAATAAAGGCGAGTCGAACGCCCAAGGGCACTACCCAAACGATTAGCAATCGTGTTATCTTACCAATGACGATTATTCCTTCATAAAGATGAATTATAATAAATCTTATTAAAAAAAAAAAACTTTGTTTAATTAAATAATAGTACCTACCATTTCTAAGTACAATTATTAGATTAATATACTAATATTATAGGGGGTGTATTTTATTGTGTCTGCTTATTATTATATTAATAAATTAACTGAAAGCAAAATTGGTATATAAGTAGCAAATTTTTATTTATCTTCTGCTATGTTACTACGCTGTTACGTTGCTATTCTGCTATTCTACTACTTAAGATAAAGACACAGTTTTATTATTGGATCCACCAACAATATTTGGTGCCTCTTATTTTTATGTTTAGTATTTTTATTATTAAAGAAAGTATAATTTATGCGACAATATATAAAAAAAAGAATAATTATAAAAAAAAGTAATAAGTAGCTAATATTATTTAAAATAAAGAGACAAGACACAAGATACAAGACACAAAATTAGCTTTTTGTCATTATATTATATATTTACTATAAGCTTTTGTAAAATATAAAAATAAGTTTGTATTATATTATTTTGTATTGTATTAATATGTAGTCAGCTTTATAATTAAGCTAGCTAGCTTTTTATTAAATTCATTTAATAAGAGAAGGGTTTTGTATTCTACTTCTATTTAATTAGATTTTTTTACTTAATTTAGTTATATAAATTCTAATTACTTGTTGAAATGTAAATTGAGGTAAGATATATTTAGAAAAAATAAATACTATAGAAAATAATATTATAAATGAGAAAATTATTTGATTAAAAAAGAAATATGGAATTAATTGAGGCATATATTTTTAATTGTGTGTTTGGCTCTATATTCAGTCTTCCAAAATTATTTTTGCAAAAAATAATTTAAATGGATTATTAATTTAATTAAAAATTAACATAATGAACAAAAAAGAACTATCTCTGCCTTTATTTATTATTATTTATTTTTATGTCCTATTATTTTAGTGTTCATAGTTATAATTATAATAATAAGAAAATAAAAGCCTTTATATTAATGAAATTATTTTTTTAATATAATATTAATGAGATATGGAGGGTGTCTTAATTAAACGTATAATTAAATTAGTGTGTCTTGTGTGGCTAGTGCTAAAATCCAACGTTTTATTATTGGAAAAATATTGCTGGGTAATAGTTATATAAATAAGAATAATTATATTATAATAAAAATAATAAGTAATACAAATAATTATTAATAAAAATATAAAATAATTATTTAAATGTTAAATGTTTACGAGTAATCAGATTCGAACTGATGATGTCTACTTGGAAGGTAGAAGCTATACCACTTAACTATACTCGCTAAATAAAATTTTTATTGTAATTAAAAAAGCGACTTATTTTATTTTTTAATTTTTTTTACAATTGTTGTTAGTTTAAATTAGTGCAATGCTAGTTACACTTGCATTTCTAGCTACTGGTTTATTAATATAACCTTTTTAGTGCTAATTATCATTAATCATTATTTGTGTCTAGTTTAAAAAAGTAGCTAAGCTTCAAGCAAAGCAACCAAAACTAATAAGTAGTTTTTATTTTAATTTTAATAAAAAATAAGTAGTTTTTATTTTAATTATAATAAATAATTTGTAGTTTGTATATAATTAATAATACTTTTTAATTATTATTAATATTTGTAGCACTAACATTATTTATAAGAATAAGTAGCGTTTATCTTTTTAGCATTGTATTTAAAAAATAATTTATAATTATACTGTTTTAAATTTTTAGTGTCTAATAATAGGGGCTAGTTGTGTTTTAACAATAGAAATAAAAATAAAAATGATTAAAATAGTTTATAATTTATAAACTGAGTCTCTTTTATTGTGATTTTCTTATTTTTAATTCAATACATTTTTTATTTTATTTATTAATCTGAACTCAGTTTTTTTAGTATTGCAATGAAGAATAAACAAAGCACTGTGTTTTTGTTTAATAGCAGTTGGATAATTCTGCTTATTTATTTTAATAATTATTATTATTCATAAATAAATAAAAAACATAAATACACCACCATAAGCTTATTGTTATAATGTTTGTTGCTGCAGCAAATTGCCGCATTTTTTACAAGTAATAATGCATTATAATTATTATTATTTTTATATATTTTTATTATTATTATTATTTTTAATATTAAATTATAATCAAGAGTTATTACAATAATAAGTAAGCCCTTTTTTATTCTTGTTAAAGATTTGTATTAGTGATATAAAATAAAATGCATTATATACTCAAATTAAATTTTAAGTTTAATCTCTAATTAATATTGCTATCCTAATATCTTAGGTGTTTTTATTTTAATAATATTAATAAAAATAGTAGGTATAGTGTATAATTACTATTTATTTTTAGTGCCACCTTTTTTTCTAGTTATTACATTTATATTATTTTTAGTTAAATATTATTTTCTGTTTATAAAAATATAAAAGTAGTTGGATAATTATAATATTTTAATCATTTTTATTTTTATTTATATTAAAAGAAGTATGATAAATCATACTATACAAAACAAGATATAATAATAAAATTAATAATAATATGTAGAGGGTAGGTGATCCGATTGGTAATGGTGGTTCTCTGTAAAAGAATTGGTTAACGCCGTAAAAGGTTCGATTCCTTTGCTACTCACAAATAAAAAAAAAAATATATAAAAAAAATATATAAGATAAAGAGTATTGCTTGATATTTATTGTTTAAAAAAGCTACGTTGCGTTTTAAATTGAATTAGTAATTTTTTAGTTTTAAGTTTGAACTAGCAATACTAAGTAGCAAATTTTTATTTATATAAAGCTAGCTGTTGTATAATTATTGTTGGTGATTTAATTCTAGTAGCGCTTTAGCTTTAGTATTAGTAATATACCCTTAATTAATAATAAGCAAGTAGCTTTATATTTGGATATAATAAAAATAAAAAGGTAAGGTTGATTATTAATTTAATTAAAAATTTTTGCTAATTTTCATAACAGCAGTTGACTACTTAACTTATGTTATCAATGCTACACCAATCCTTAATTACAGTAAGTAGTTTTTTGTTTTTGTTTTTTGCAGTAGAAGTTTATACTACTACAAAAAATGTATAAATACATTTTATTTTTATTTGTTTTACATTACTAATTTTTGTTATTAATTTAGTTTTGTAATTTTTATTTTAATTGCTAATAAAATTAGAATTTTTATTGTGCTGATTGTATTAATAAATAAAAAAAGTAGCTTTTTATTTAGAAATAAACTTAATAATCAGTGCTAGCACACAAAACAATCAATGCTTTTTATGATTCAAGCACTAAGTATGTTAATGCTAAAGCTAACTTTAACATTAAAAAAGCAGCAGTTGTATTTGGATGATTATCCAATAATAAGGCGCCAGATACAAATCCCTAAAATTTAATATAATTATTCTATTTATAAAAAAATTAATATTAAACTAGGATAGCTGTTAATGCTAAAGCTGCAACCAACAAAAAAATAGATATAATTAAAAATATAACTTTGTACTTTTTATTATTAAAAAAATGTAGTAGTTTTTTTTTTTATAACAATCTAACAATTAAAATTTAAATGAATATAATAATAATAATTTGTTAATTAATAACTATATTATTTTTAACTTATTAGTAAGCCTAAGAAGATTTGAACTTCTACTAATTCCTCATCAAGAAATCATTCTACCATTAAATTAAAGGCTTTTATTTTATAAACCACATAAAATTATTAGATTTTATTGAAAAATTTTAAATTATTGTTACTTATAATTACTAATTGATTTTTTTGGCTTTTAAGTTAAAACTATTAACAAGTTTAATTATTTAATTATAGGTAAAACCCAAATAATTTATTTTTTTTTTTAATTTGGAGGATTCATCTATAATTTGCTTATAATTCATAATATTACATATTATCCTTATTTATTATAATAAACATAATAAATAGAATAAAATAATTTTATCTAATGATATAGCCTATACTAATCCTAATTCTTTTTTTTATTGAAGCTAGACACAAGCAATTTTAGTTATTACAATAATTTTATTTATTTTTAGGATAATTAGAATAAAAGATCAATATAGGGGGTTTAATAAATAAGGATGTTTTTATACTAAAATCAACCGTTGATCTTTTTAGCTAAGAAAAAAGCTAGTTTTTGTTTTTTGTTTTTGTTTTTATTTATTTATGCTTAATTTTGAGTGCTAACTTAAAATTATTATCGCATTGCATTAAACCTGTACACTTAGTAAGGTGCTATATCAAATGCTATTAAAATACTTGGAACTAGTATAATAAATGCTACACATATAGGTAATAAATTTAACCAACAAAGTGATATTAATTGATCGTATCTTAATCTAGGTAAAGTAGCTCTGAAAAGTACAAATAAGAAACAAAAAATACATGTTTTAATACCTAAAATTAAAGATTGTATATTTAATACAAAATCATTAATAAATAATTCAGGAAAATTATAACCACCTAAAAATAAAATGGCTGTAATACAACTAAATAATACAATTGAAGAATATTCACCTAAAAAGAAGAAAACAAAAGGTACAGAGGAATGTTCGGTAAAAAAACCTGCTACTAATTCAGATTCTGCTTCTTGTAAATCAAATGGTGTTCTAGAAGTTTCAGCTAAAATACTAATAAAATAAAAAATAAAAACAGGTAATAATGGTATTATAAACCATATTGATTCTTGTATTTCTATAATAGTTATAAAATTTAAAGATCCTGTTAATAATATGATGATTAATATAGCAGAACTTAAGATTAATTCATAAGAAATCATAGCAGCAGTGGATCTTAAACTACCTAAAAAGGCATATTTGGAATTGGCAGACCATCCGGCTAATAAGACTCCATATACTCCTAAAGAAGATAAAGCTAAAGTATATAAAATTCCTAAAGATAAATCAGCTAATTGTAAACCTTGTCCAAAAGGTATAACTCCCCAACCTAGTAAACTAAACACCAAAGTTGAGACTGGAGCTAAATAAAATAGAACTTTATTAGACTGAGAAGGTATAACTGTTTCCTTTAAAATTAATTTTAAAGCATCTGCAAAAGGTTGTAAAACTCCATAATAACCTACTGTATTAGGACCTACTCTTCTTTGATGAGCGGCTAATTGTTTTCTTTCTATTATAGTCATAAAAGCTACCGCTAATAAAACGGGTACTATTATAGAAACAACATCTATTAAATTTAATAATAGTAAATTTAAATTATAAAATATAGAACTACTATTCATTTATTGTTTTATTTTTTATTTTATTTGTTTTTTGTTTTTGTTTTTTGTTTTTTATATTTATTAAACTTTTTTTATTATTTATATTAAATTAATAAATAATATTAGTTATTTATTCACTGCTTGCTTATTACATTCAAGCTAGCTATTTATTTTTTTAATGGTAAACAATTGCTTGCTGCTACGGTGTTTTAGCGATAACTACCGTCAAGCTATAAGTAAGAACTTACTGTAAGTTGTAAATCTCTAGCTTATTATTATAATTTTTATTATTTTTATTATTATTTTTTTATTATTATAATTATTAAACCGAAGGAAGCTAGCCTAATTTTTTATTAATTAATTATTATTTAGTCCTAGATCATAATATAAAATAAATCGTGTTATAACAAAATTATGAATTTATTTTAATTAATAACAATAAGTACTGGGTAGCATAAGAAAACCAACAATTATTAATCGAGCAATGTATTTTTTTAGGCACTTAAAACTCATTAATCAAATCTAAGTATTAAATATAAAATGTAAAAATAAATGCTTTTCATATTATTATATTTTATTATATGATATTGTATTATAGTTCTTAGCACTTGATTGATAAGAAGCTAGAGATAGTGAAATTTAAATTTAATGGAAGCAAAAGCAGGAAAAAAAAAAAAACTAACAATTAATTACTTTCTTTATAATTTAAAGATTAAACTTAAATACTAATAAATGAAACAATTCATACTTGAAATAAAAAAATAATATCCATATTCAAAAAAAATATTATTTTTAATGTTATGCTAAAGCTAGCTACTTATTTTGGATTATTTATTATCCCTAATCAACAAACTTATGATTACTAGTCTGCTATTCTAAGATTTATTGCTGCTAGTCCTTGCTTTATTTCATCAAGGAGATCAATTAGCAATAAGCAAATTTTTTTTTTAAATATTGTAAACAAAGATAAAGCCGAAAAAAGGAATTGAACCTTCTTTTTACCGTCATGAGTGGCATGTTTTAACCCTTTAAACTATTTCAGCTGAAATGATAATAATTTATATTTTAAAGCTACTTATTGTATGCTACTTATATTCTTATAAATCACTAGTGAATAGCAAAATATATTATTATACCTAAAAAGGCACAATTCTTGTTTATTATAATTATTTTCTAGAATAAGAATAAGTAATTAATTATGAAGTTTTAATATACAAGAATAAACAAACTATTATTTATTTAGAGTAAAAAACAAAAAACAAAAAAGATAAAAAGTAAAGCTTAAAACTAGTGCTTATTATAAAATTTTAATTAAATAGATCACCAGTTTCTTATTAGTAATTAAAGCTTAAAACCAAAAATTATTTAATAATCCTTACTATAGCTATACTATGAAAGCAATAGTAGTTTTAATTATGTATTGTAATAGTAGCATTATTAGTTAATAATAATAATAAGTACCTAAGATACTTTATTCTCTGCTAATGTACAACAAAGAAGAAAAGCATTTATTGATTTTGCTGTTTTTGTTTTTTGTTTTTGCTTGGTGGGAGGTAGGCGCAAGTAAAGCAACCACCAAACCAGCAACTACTTATGAATAATAATAATAAGTTATTTATTTTCAACTATCAAGCAGTATATAACCATTATAAGCTGACCTGCTTAGCAATTGCTAAATTAAAAAATTTAAGAGCCCAATTTTTAGTTATTGTTCTGCTTTGTTCCAAGCAAAAGCTAAAGCGGTTAAAAATAAATAGAAAAGCAAACACAGCATTTGTTTACTAAGAAATAATTGCAAGCCATTCCATTACCAAAATAATAAACTACTATATAATAAAAACACAAAATAAATATACAAATAGAAATAATTGTTTAAGTAGTAGTTTAAGTAATAATTTAAGTTGTAGTTTAAGTATCCTTAACTACTATTAAGCTAATAATTTATCGGATACAGGTAGGTTATTATAATTAATAAAAATTTTGCTAATTATATTAATTATAATTATTTTAATAACAATTACCTTATTAGGATAAGATTACTATTATTATTATTATTCATATTCATAATAATATTTATAATCATATTCATAATCACATTCATAATCAGAATAAAAGCAGGATTATTATTTATATTAAGTAGCCTAGCTTTTTTATTATAAATCAACTTTACCCTAAAAAAGACAAAAATAAAGCCACCTGCTTATGCATCTAGTAAAGGGTTAAATACAACAACTAAGAAAATGAGTTAGAATTTTATCTATAAAACTATTTAAGTATAATAAAAGCTACTTATAATTATGAATCACTACTTCTACTTCAAGGCTTACTATGTTATGATTTATGAATGCAAGCTATAGTATAAGAGCTGCTTAATCATATTCATAATGGAAAAAATAATAATAATAACCAGCTGCTTAATAAATAAAAAGCTAGCAAGCACAAGCACTTTATATTTCATTAAATAAATCTCAATTAAAAAATAAAGTAATTGTTAGTTTTAGTTATAGTAATTCTTAAATATAAGTAGTTTTTATTTTTACTGATTTTCTTCTAAATATTAATAGGTTTTAGAGTATAGGTGTAATATTTGCTAATTTTTTTATTTTTTTTTGTTTTAACAAACTTCAGTGTTAGATATTATTAAAAATTGTTAATTATTGATAGAATAAGTTTTTTTTTTATTAAAAAAATTAATATTTTCTGTGTTAACTGACCACAAGATTATTCTTGTTCTATTTTTTAATATAAGATATACTCTAATGTAACCTGGAACCTTGACTAAATTTATATTTATTTATACAATTTTATTTCAATACTGTTATGGTTATGTATTATTTTTTTAATCTAACTATAATTAATAAAAGCACCAAAAAGCATTTTAATTTAATATAATTAACTCTAAGAATAAAAAAATACAAGACTTATTATAATAAACGCTACTTGTTTCTTATTCTATTTATGCTGCTTCTGCTAACATTTATTTTATTTTTTTTATTAAAGCATGGAAGCTAATATATTTTTAAGAATAAAATAATTATATTTAATATAAGCAAAAGCATTTTTATAATAATAATTTAAATTGCAGTAGTTTAACTACAATAAAAAGCTAAACATAAAAAGATATTATTATTGGATAATTTTTGTTTTGCTAACCAGTCTATGAGCTTAGCGAAAATCATTGCATAAACAAATTAAAATTATAATAATAATTGTATTAATAAATAAATTTCAGCTTTAGATTTCTTAACTCTCTTTTAATCTCGGTATTCTGTAAAAAAGAAAAAAAAAAAATAAAAAATATAAATACACATTAACATCTTTAGCTAAATTGGTAAAGCGTTTGCCTTCGGAGCATAAGATTATTGGTTCAAGTCCAATAGGATGTCTTAATTAATAAAAATAAAATTATTTTAATCATATAAAAGCAGGATATTCCCAGCTACTATACACAATTTAACCACTACTAATTTTATTTTTTAATAAAAATATACATAAAAATTAAAATAAAGATAAATAAAATAATAAAAAAAGCACAAAAAATAGATAATAGTCAATATCTAAGCCATGAAACAAAAAAGTAGAAAGC